ATGAATTCTTGGCTATCTTCGACTAATGCTAAAGAAATAGGTACTCTTTATCTTATATTTGCAGTTTTTGCAGGTATGATAGGAACAGCCTTTTCAGTATTAATCAGATTAGAATTATCAGCACCGGGAGTGCAAGTGCTACAAGGAGATCATCAATTATTTAATGTTATTATTACAGCACACGCTTTTATTATGATATTCTTTATGGTTATGCCAGCATTAGTAGGAGGTTTTGGGAACTACTTATTACCTGTTCAAGTAGGGGCGCCAGACATGGCCTTTCCAAGATTAAATAACATCTCATTCTGGTTATTACCTCCTTCCTTAATATTATTATTATTAAGTTCTTTAGTTGAAAATGGAGCCGGTACTGGATGGACGGTTATTAATAAGCTGTCCTATTACATATCAGTAATAAAAAATAAACTTTACTTGATGCGAGAAAATTTCAGTTTAAATTTATTTAAAGAAAATATAACACTTAAAAATAATAGTCATTCTAATAGTAATCATAATTCACCTAATAATATGAGTAACAATAATCATAATTCACCTAATAATAAAAACGATAATTTTGTATTTAGAATGATTGTCTTTGGAGCTTTATTTCCTACAGTACTTAGTGTTGCAGATAAAATGGCTGCAGTTTACAACGAATCCCCTTTCATAAAGACTATCATTTTTTTTGTGGTTTCTTTCTTATTTACTTTATTTGTTTTAGATCATTTTAAATTATCTAATTATAAAGTAATAAGATTATTACAAGTAATCTTATTATTAAATATCATATCTAGTGTTATTTATTCCATTTTTAATTGAACAGATGTAAATGATTTTAATCATTTGTTAGGAGATGGTGAAGATAAAAGTTCTATAATCTTAATGATGAGTTATAGAAATACAAATATTTTAAATATTATTTATAAGTATACTTTAGATTCTATTTCTTTAAAAAAAATACCAAACATCAAAGAAAATAACTACCAGTTCTATCGATTATTACAAATACCAAAAATAGTCAATAGGGCGGTAAAAATGTTATTTTTAAGGAAATTATTCGCCTGGGTATATTTTGATACCCATCAGAGACTAAACGTAAAGCAATCTTCTACTCCTATTAGGGGTAACATTAATAATATAAATTATACAAGACAAAACTTATATGACAATATAAATATGTTTTATTTATGGTTACTAGGTCTTACGGATGCCGTAGGAACATTTCTAATAGAAACTAGAAATGAAAGTATGTTTTTAGTTTTTAAGTTATCACTCCCAACTAATAACATAAAATTATTATATTTTATAAAAAAGCAGTTAGGAGTAGGTACGGTTAAAAAAGAAGCTAAAACCGATATTTGTAGTTATACCATAAGAGATAGAAATAAATTAAAGGATGTCATATTTCCTATTTTTGATAGGTACCCTTTATTAACTAACAAGTATTTTTACTATTTAAATTTTAAGAAGGCTTATAGCATATTAGAAAATAACTATGACACTAAATTTCAACAAGATCAAAATTTGTTGGATTTAGTTAAGAATGTTCCTTCTGCAGATACCGTTTCTCCAGCTTGGAGTATAGTAAATTTCGAAGTACGTAATACTGCTGAAGCCGAAAAGGTCATGTCTAAAGCATGGTTAATGGGATTTATTGAGGGTAAAGGTTTATTATACCTAGACCCTAGTATAGGAGAAAATGATCCAGGAAAAATACTTCATACTTTTGAAATAAATCATAATATGCCGTTAATAGTTTATTTCGCTATAGGGCGTATTCTAGGTATAAGTATTAAAAATATAAATCCAATTTATAGGTTAGTGACTCAAAACTCTAGGGCTATTGCAAATATAATTAAATATTTTAGTCAGAATTTGAAAGGATTTAAATCTTTTCAATATAGAGTTTGAGCTAGAACATATCTAAAACATAAAGGGGACTATCTTAAACTTAATGAGATTAGAAATAAATTATTATTTAAAGAATAATTAAGCTCATTAACTCGAGGAAATCGGGAATAGTCGTCTATCTTTTTTATGAAAAAAAAAAGTATTGTATAATATAGTTAATGGGAAGAATTGAAGAAATAGTCCGAACTTTAGTGAGAGCTAAAGAGAGTAATGATAGTGAATCTTCGATTCATGAGATTACCAACTTATTTTGTTATCCGCCATTAGCCGGTATCCAATCTCACTCTGGTGCATCTGTGGATTTAGCCATCTTCAGTTTACACTTAGCGGGAGTATCTTCTTTATTAGGAGCTATAAATTTCATTACTACTGTACTTAATATGAGAACAAATGGTATGAGTTTACATAAATTACCTTTATTCGTATGGGCTATTTTTGTAACTGCCATTTTATTATTATTATCTTTACCTGTATTAGCCGGTGGAATCACTATGTTACTTACAGATAGAAACTTTAACACTAGTTTCTATGATCCAGCCGGAGGTGGTGATCCAATTTTATATCAACATCTTTTCTGGTTCTTCGGTCACCCTGAGGTTAAATTTATAAGCTTCGTAATGTGGCTATTTGCGGGAATAACTTCATTAAGTTTTAAATACTCCAACTGCCAAAAAGTCATAGTAACAAAGTTAAAACAAAGAAGTCAATCCGCAGGTAATTTTTTAATGACGTCGGACGTTATTAATGAAAGAACCTCAGAGACTTTACGCCACAAATCTAAGGATTCTGAAAATATTAAAAAAATTTCTATTCATGTATCAAAACACTTAAAGCCGGTAAATGAATTAGACTTTGGCCATTATTTAGCTGGTTTAATCGATGGTGACGGTCATTTTTCTTCGGCATTGCAATTAGTAATTGCATTTTCAGAGTTAGATGCTTCTTTAGCTTATTTTATAAAGGAAAAAATAGGATTTGGAAATGTCCGTAAAGTTAAAAATAAAAAAGCAATTATTTTAGTTATAAGTCATCGTAAGGGATTACTAAAAATTCTTAATTTAATTAACGGAAAAATTAGATCTGAAAACAAATTGCGTCAAATCACTAAAAATATACTATCTAATTCTTATTTTAACTCAATAATTAACTTTACCGGTAATTCTGATTTAGATTTGAACAATTATTGGTTAGCTGGTTTTTCTGATGCTGATGCTAGTTTCCAAATTAAATTAATAACTAGAAATAACAAAACTGAAGTTAGATTAAATTTTCAAATAGATCAGAAAAGAAATGATTTATTAATTTTAATTAAAAACTTTTTAGGTGGAAATATAGGGTATAGAAAAAGTCAAGATACTTATTATTATAATTCTACTAGTTTTGGTTCAGCTAAGAAAGTTATTAATTATTTTGATAAATTTCATATGCTTTCATCTAAACATATCAATTTTTTAAAATGGAGAAAAGCTTATATCATAATTCAAGATAAAAATCATTTAATTGAATCAGGATTATTAAAAATAATGAATCTTAAAAATACAATGAATAGAAAAAATTCAGAAACAATGGATTAAGATAAAGTCCTAACAAGAGCGTAAGTTCTTGAGTGATAAGATTAAATAAATTTAAAAAATATTTTTTAGTATTATTTACTTATCCAAAACATATTGTTATATCTTAATTATACCAGGATTTGGTATAGTTAGTCACATAGTATCAACATTCTCAGGTAAACCAATCTTTGGTTATTTAGGGATGGTATATGCTATGTTCTCTATTGGAATCTTAGGATTCTTAGTATGGAGTCACCATATGTTCGCTGTAGGTTTAGACGTGGATAAATTAGTGTTCACGGAAAAAATCTTGCTATATGCTGGAAACTCCTGTATAAGCAGTCCACTCGCATTCAATGCGTTAGGAAAAATCTGCTTAAATTCTCAGTCAGGACAATCAGCAGGAAACTTTACTCAAAGTACTAAAGCTACGGCTAGTACAAAAAATACTTATACTCAATATTATAACTTACCTAAAATATCTGAACATGTACCTATGCATAATTCTAATCTTTCGGATACTGATTTAGGTTATTTTTTGGCAGGTTTAATTGAGGGAGATGGATGGTTTGGATATAAACAATTGCATATCATTTTCTATGAAAAAGACATTTCATTAGCTTATTTAATAAAAAAACGAATAGGATATGGAAATGTTTATAAAATAAAAAATAAAAAAGCAGTTAGATATATCTGTAAACATGAAAAAGGTTTATCTATTATTTTAAACTTAATTAACGGTAAATTAGTAAGTAAACCTAAATATGATCAATTAATTAAACATAATTATAGTGAAAATTTTAATTATCCTATATTACCTCCATCTAATACTATAAATCTAGATAATTATTGGTTAGCAGGTTTTACTCAAGCAGATGGATGTTTTCATATTAGTATCCCAAAAAGTAAAACTCATAAAACAGGATTTAGTGTTAGATTAGAATATTCTTTAAAACAAAATGATTTTATACCTTTAAAACTTTTATATGAAAAAATAAAAATGGGTAATCTTTCTCAATATCATACAGGTATATGGTGTTATAAAAGTACAGGTTATAAAACAGCAGCATTATTAATTAATTATTTTGATAAATTTAATTTATTTGCTGATAAATATGTTCATTACTTAAAATTCAGAAAAGTTTATATTATGATTACCGAAGGTAAACATTTAGAAGATAAAGGTATTATAAAAATAAAAAGTATTTCAGGTAAAGGATCCTCAGAGACAAGTACGCAAGAAGTTTAGAATTCTAATTATTTTTAGATTAAACTAAGATACTGTCCAAACTTTTGACTAGAGCTTACTTTACTGCTGCAACTATGGTAATTGCTGTACCAACAGGTATTAAAATATTTAGTTGGTTAGCAACTTTATATGGTGGTAGTTTAAGATTTACTACTCCATTATTATTCACTTTAGGTTTCTTAGCCTTATTCACTATTGGGGGATTAACAGGAGTTGTTCTTGCTAATGCCTCAATGGATATTGCACTTCATGATAGTTCCATTAACAAGGAAATCTTTTATGATATCTTTCTTCTACACAGTAGTTTAATGACTATTTACCCAGGAGAAAAAGATAGAAATAACTATATTGAACAGTTTTTTGTTGGTCTACTAGAAGGAGATGGTACTATTACCACTAATCTAAATAATTCAAACAAAACGATAAGAGTAAGAATAATTATAGCGTTAAAAAATGAAATAAATAATCAAAATATGTTAAATCAAATACAAAAAATAATAGGAGGAAGAGTTGTTATTGAGAGACAAGATAAATATGTCACTTGGATTGCAAGTAATAAAAGTGATATAAATAAAGTTTTATTAATATTATCTCGATATCCTCTACTAACTGTCAGAAAACAATGTCAATTAGAATTTGCTAAAAATTGTTTACTTTATAAAGATGTGGATAATTTTATGTTAAATAGAAAAAATATGTATAAAGACAAAAATGATATTTTAGTTAAATTAAACCAAACTAAAGATATTCATTTTCCTTTGTATTTTAAGGCTTGGCTTTCTGGCTTTATAGAAGCGGAAGGAAACTTCAGTTTAGTTTTTAATGATAAAGGTTCTCTTAGAAAATCTTCTTTCTGTATAGGTCAAAACGACGAATTACATATTTTAAATATGATTAAATTTTATTTCCAAAGTGAAAATAAAATTCTTATTGATAATAAAAAAATAAATTTTAAAGGAGATACTTTACTCTCTGATTATTATAGATTAAATTTATATAACGCTCTATCTAGAAAACTACTTTTTGAACATTTTGAAAAATATCCTTTAATAGGAGAAAAAAAATTATCGTATAGTAAATTTTATCAATATCATAATAAACACGATAAAAAAGAAAATACGTAGGTATCCTTGTTTGTAAACGTGTCTTGTGTCACATTGCTTGATTACTTATTATCTTACTATAATTAATACTTTTTAATTATATTTAATATGTAATACTTAATTCGATCAATAATCGAATTATGAACGGTGAAATTTATAATAAAGAATATTAGTGCTATTCTATACCACAATTATTGTAAGCTATGCCGTGGGTTTTATTTTTAAAGTAAGTTTGAAAATAAGATCTGTAGAGACTATACGCAGTGTATTAATTTTAAAAAGTTATTGTTAAAATTAATAAAGAGATAGTCCATGCCCTAATAAATTGCTTAATACTTTTTAAAAAAGAATATATATTCTTTTTTATTAATTAGCATATTAAAAAGGGATTAACATCACTTATTACGTGGTCGCTCACTTTCATTATGTATTATCAATGGGTGCAGTATTTGCTTTATTCGCAGGATTCTATTTCTGGACACCTAAAATTATAGGTTTAACTTATAACGAATTATTAGGAAAAATACATTTCTGGACATTGTTCGTAGGAGTTAACATTTTTACAATGTCCATTAAATGTTACAATCTTAAATAATAAAATATTTTAAATATTATCATTATTTATAAGTCAATATTGACAGTAATATTAATAAATTTTTCATGTTTTAAATTTAAGATAAAAATAAAATATTCAAGGATACATTTCACCTTACAACTCCTCAGGATTGATTTCTAATCTTTCTTATTTATTCCATCTATTTATCTATTATTCCTAGTAATAATAATAATAAATTTGCCTCTTATGTTTTCAAAAAACGAAAATAACCATTATAATTTCTATAATGAACCGATCACAATATATATAATAAAGATGTTTTCCTTAAAAACAATACCTATGAAAAATATAATCTTAGGTTTTAAAAAAGCGTATGGTATCTCTCTATTGCCTGCAAAAATCGAAGTCTTTTATAGCTCTATTTTAATTAGAATTTTTAGAGTTATAGGAGGAATTTGCTTAATGCTAGTAATAACAGGTCAATACGCAATTTTCTATAAAGAACTACAAAATTTAATACTGATAGTCGCTTTAATGCAATCTACTCTAATTATTTGTATTTCTATAATTAAATTTTTCTACGGATTATACATTATTATTAAAAAACCTAGTGTATTTGAAGTTAGAAATTAACCTATTAACCAACAGGCTCCCCATTTTGCTAGACTTATTCTCTTTTCCTTATTTGGATATATGAAGACCATGTGATTAGCTCCCAAATTTTTTTAATTTGTCTAAATCCTTCTATATGCTTGAAACTCCTAAAGCTAAATATACCTTAAGGTCACAATGATTTAGATATACAATGGATAATAAGCAGGAAACCAAACTATTCCTTCAAAAATAGTAATAGGATCCTCAGAGACTACACGAAGGAAAATTAAATAAACCCTTTGTTTCCGGGTTTAAGAAAAGTTTTTTTTTTAACTTATTTAATTTAAGATATAGTCCAATCAAAGTAGAAAATACTTAGGTATAAATGTAACTTAACATTCTTCCCTCAACACTTCTTAGGTTTAGCTGGTATATTCGAAATAACATCTTGTACAAATGAAAATGTTTTATTATCTGCTATTTCTCTTTTCCCTTTTGGCCCTTTTATAAAACCAATCTTTTTAAATGAACCAGTACGAGTTTATTACCCTAAATTAAATAGAAATCTAATTGGTACTGATAACAGAAAAAGAGTTGTTATTTACCAGTGGACTAATTTAATAAATGGTGAAATATATATAGGTAGTGCTTCTACAGGTTCTACTAGATTGCTAAGTTACTTTAACTCTAAGGTACTTTTAAGAAATTTACCTATATATAACAGTTTAAGAAAATATAATCATAATAATTTTTGCTTAGCTATTTTAGAAGATTTAGGATCATTAAAAAAAATATCCAAAAAATTTATATTAGAAAGAGAACAATATTACTTAGATATTTTATTTACAAAATATTTAGATAAAAAATTAAATCTTTCTCCTACAGCAGGTACAACTTTAGGGTTTAAACATAATTCTATTTTCAAATTAAATAGAAGAGGTAACTTAAATCCTATGTTTGGTAAAACTTTTTCCCCTTAGTTTATTTCAATGCAAACAAGAGATAGAAAAGGAGTGAATAATCCTATGTTTGGTATTAAAAAATCTCCCGTTACTATAGCTAAATTACAAAAATTAGTTTATGTTTATGATGCTGATACTCTAAAAATGATTGGTGTATTTTCTACAGTTGAATGTATTAAACACTTCGCCGACCTCCGGGAGGGTAAATGGGTAAAGATACTTTAACTAAATATTTAAATAGCAAAGTTCCTTTCAAAGGAAAAATATTTTCACGTGTACAATGAGATTAAATTTTCATGCCTCTATGGTAATATTTAAAGATACCATTAGTAAATTGGGTGAATTGCAAGGACATCCTAGTATGATAGGTGCATAAAATATATTATTCTAGGACAATTTGCAGCGAAGTTTATTTCAATACCTCCACACTGTGGTGTAGGAATAAAAACGTTCAACGACTAGCAAGTGAGTAGTATTAACAATAATCTTGCACTCTATATTCTTAAATATAGTTAGCGCCCAATCATCCCACATAAAGGATGAATGACATAGTCTGAACCTTTTACTTATTTTAAGCACAATAAATAAGTAGGAATTATATATACATTAATATATAATTTTCCGTAAGGAAAGGAGTCTTAATTGCGTATTTTTGACGTATATTAAGGATTAACACAATTGATGCCTAGAAGAATTCCAGATTATCCAGATGCATTTGCAGGATGGAATGCAGTATCTAGTTTTGGATCATTAATTTCAGTAGTAGCTACAGTATTATTTGGTTATATTATCTACGATATATTTGCTAATGGTAAAGCAGTAAATAATAATCCTTGGTTAGTTCCATCATACTTTACTTCTACATCAGAATTTAATAATGAAGCACAAACAGCTAATACTTTAGAATGGTCAGTACAAAGTCCAATTCCATTCCATGCCTTTAATATGTTACCTGTACAATCTTAATTTTTTGTTTTTTTACTTAAATATATAAAAAACAAAAAACAAATTAGAAATAAGCAATAAATGATAAAATAAAGATGATTAATTCCCCTTATAATAATTTTTATAATTTAATAATTTAATTTATTAAAAATGATAAAATAAAGATGATTAATTCCCCTTATAATAATAAAAAATAAATACGCGGACCTCCGCCACCTACGTAGAGGAGTGGGTGAAGTATAATTATGAAATAAAATCATCAATATGATATTTTCGGTAAATAAAGATTATTTCAAGGTCCTTCATCCCCTCTCCCCTACCCTATACGAGGAGAGGGTATCAGATGATTGTACTTATTTATTCCTTCAAATGAATATCGGTGTTATGTCGATTCATTTAATATGCCTCTCAAATTTTCAAACAATGAAAATCATCATTATAATTTCTATAATAAAAAAAAAAAACAAAAAAAAAATCTTATACCCTTAAATGCTTGTATCATTGTTAATTGTGCCTTTAATAGGTTCTTTATTATTGTTATTAGTCCCAGAAAATAACCCTAAAAATGAAGAAAAAATGAAAGTAATCGCTCTTTCAACTTCTCTAATAAATTTATTCATTTCTATCCTATTATGGATACAATTTGATTCTAGTGTAATAGATTATCAATTTGTATTAGAATTTAATCAATTAAGTTTTTGTCAATTTAATATAGGAATAGATGGAATATCTTTATATTATGTTTTATTAACTACTTTTATAACACCTATAGCCTTACTATCTAATTATAAAAATATATATAAAAATCTAAAATACTTTTTAATATCCTTTTTAGTTTTAGAAACTTTACAAATTGCCCTATTTGTAGTTTTAGATCTATTTTTATTTTATATTTTCTTCGAAAGTGTTTTACCTGTATTATTTATAATTATTATTGTTTATGGTTCAGGTGTTAATAGAATTAGAAGTGCTTTATTATTCTTTTTATATACATTAGCTGGTTCTTTATTTATGCTATTAGCTGTTCTTCAAATATATAGTTATGTAGGTTCTACCGATTTCCAATTTATTTCATTAAATGAAATAAGTTTAGAAAGTCAAAAAATTTTATGGTTAGCCTTTTTCTTAGCTTTTGCTGTAAAAACTCCATTATGGCCTTTAACAGGTTGGCTTTATAGAGCTCATGCTGATAGTCCTTTAGCTGGGTCTATATTATTAGCGGGTACTATCTTAAAATTTGCTACTTATGGTTATATCAGAGTTTTAATTCATTTATTACCTGATGCTTCTCATTATTTTGGTCCTTTAGTACAAACTATTGCAGTTGTAACTTTAATTTATTCATCTTTAGCTACTATTATACAACAAGATACTAAATCTTTAATTGCTTATTCAAGTATTGCTCATATGAGTGTAGTTATTTTAGGTTTATTCTCTAATAGTATTCAAGGTATTGAAGGTGCTATTTTATTATCTTTAGCTCATGGTTTTGTGTCTCCCGCTTTATTTATTTGTGTGGGGGGTATTATTTATGAAAGAACAGGTACTAGAATTATTCACTATATGAGAGGTTTAGTGACTTATATGCCGGTATTTACCATTTTATTCTTTGTTTTCACTTTAGCTAATACTGGTGTTCCTTTATCTTTAAATTTCTTAGGGGAACAATTAGCTTTAATTGGGATCTGGGATAAATCTCCAGTTATATCTGCTTTAGGTGCTACTGGAATAGTTTTCTCTGCTTGCTATTCTATTTATTTATATAATAGATTATCATATGGTTTATATTCTCCTCATTTAAAACCTGTTAAAGATATTACTAGATTAGAATTTAATCTATTAATAGCATTATTAATACCTACTTTCTTATTAGGTATCTTCCCTAATGTTATATTAGATTCTCTTCATTTATCTGTAACTACTCTATTATATAATTTCGTTTAAGGAGTATATCCGAAACAAATTATACCATTATTAAATATATTAAGAATATAAATTAATTATTATACTATTTTTATTTAATTTTGTTTACTCTTATGAATTTTATTATATTATATATTATTATATATTATATTATTATATTAAATATTATTATAGTATACTATTAGAAGGAAAATAGTTTTATCCTATTATTATTTATATTCTTTGATAATGATAGTAGTAATATCTTACATATTAGAAGATTTTAAGAAGTGTATATCCCCTTATCACTTAATAATATTATTTTAATCTTTTATCTTAGTTTTTCTGTAATAATATAATATTGTAGATTTTATAACTATACTTTACTTTTTTAGATAAAGTTTAAATCATTATAATAAAATAAAAAGGTAAAAGAGTATTAAATGAAATAAAAAAAACAAAAATAAAAAAATATCATGATATAAATAAAGGTAGGGGATATCTGATAATTGGTAATCAATTGTAGTTGCATTACAAGTATGATAGTTCGAGTCTATCTATCTCCATCTATAGCTAACCCTCTTCATATCATTATATTATATTCAATATAAAGAGGAAAAATAATTAGCTTCAGTTGCTTAATGGTAAAAGCGTTAATTTGAAGCATTAAAGAAGTGAGTTCAATTCTCTCCTGAGGCAAATAAAAAATAAATATAATATTTATTCTTATTTTTATCAAATATAAAAAAAAAAACATATAAAATAAGTTAGCCAAAATAGTTTAATAGGTTAAAACGGATTCCTTGTAAGAATCTAATACTGGTTCAATTCCTGTTTTTGGCTTATGAGTTGTAGTTTAATTTGGAAAAACACCATTTTTTGGTGGTGGCTTATATCAGTTCGAATCTGGTCAACTCAGGTATCTTTAAAATTTAATATAAAAGGAGAATAATGTATTTTCTATATTATTTTAATAAAAATAAATATCATTATTTTCTTTTTTGTTTATTTTATTTTTTTAATTTAGGAAACAGAACTCGATTGGTAGAGTGTCTCCCTTTTAAGGAGCATGGTCTTGGTTCGATTCCAAGTGTTTTCATTCTATTCTATTCTATTCTATTCTATTCCATTCTACAATTCAAATTAAATAGAAAGGGGTATTAAGGTAAAAGGAATAAAATATAACTCTTATTACTCTTAAATCATTATTTGATATTTTATTTTATATAGGGCAGGTGATCCGATTGGTAATGGTGGTTTTCTGTAAAAAAATTGGTTAATACCGTAAAAGGTTCGATTCCTTTACTGCTCAAATAATTTAAGCCAAGACTGTAGCATAATAGGTTAATGCAATTCGCTCATAATGGATCTTATAAGGGTTCAATTCCCTTCGGTCTTATTTAATATAACACTCTCTATATCTATTTATTCTTAATATGGTATAATACTATTATTAAAGGATAAGTCTTTAATTTTTGTTTTTTTAGGTTATTCCCTTTTTACTGGGCATTTGGTCGAGTCTGGTTTATGGCGCTTATCTTGAAAATAAGTACTTCTAAAAAAAGTCGTGAGTTCAAATCTCACAGTGCCCGTATCTTAATTAAGCTTATTTTATATCTATTTTAATAGTATTCTACCTTATTTATTAAGAATATTAACTCGTTAGAGATAGTAATATATATATTTTTATTACCCTTTGTATATTGATTTTATTTGATTATATTATTTATCTTCTTGTCAAATATAAACATCTCATTTTTTTAACTTTAAGTCCTTTTTATCATTGTATAAATGATGATCGATTTTTTATTTTACACTGCTATTCTTTTTAACTACCCTTTTTATAAGAATCCTCATCTCATTTATCCTTTTTTAAATTTAATTCAGCCATCCTCCGCCGCCATAGCTTAGCAGAGAAGTGGAGGGTAATATAGCACTAAAAATAAATCCTTTTTGTTTTTTTATATATTAGTGTTACTATTTTCATGGATATTTATAGTAAAATGAATATATTCAATAAAAAACAAAAACAACAAAAAAAGAAAAAAGAAAATAATCATTATTTTAATCTCAAGGACTTAAAAAATAAAAACAATAAACAAAAACAAAATAAATAGGGAATAGTTTACATAGGTAAGTTAAAACGATTGCTAATTGTTCGGGTAATACCCTTGGAGGTTCGACTCCTCTCTATTCCGATTTACTTGTATAATTCTATAAATGTAAATAAATAAATAAAAATATTTTAGAATAAACAAGGAGCAATGATCTTTTTAAGTATCTTAATTTTAATAGTGGCAATCGCCCTTCCTTCTATCAATCAAAATATAAGAACCATCTTATATGTAAGAATATCTTCTATCATATTTATTTATGCCGGAGCATTAGCTTTTAATGCTTTCTATATTCAGTCAATTGGATCAGGTATAGGTATATATAGTGGATTATTCCAAGTCACCGTTATCTCTCAATTATTAGACGTATTTATTTTTTTAATAGGAAGTTTAATTTTAATATCTTGGCCTTCTTATTCTTCTAAAATAAATGTCATAGATAGTATACCTTATGCTAGAGAATATTCATTAATTGTTCTATTTAGTTCATTCGGAGCTTCTTTATTAGTATCCTCCGCTGATTTAATTTCAATGTATTTAAGTATAGAATTACAATCTTTTGGAGTATATATATTAAGTACCTTATATAGAAATTCAGAATCAGCCACATCTGCCGGTTTAAAATATTTCTTATTAGGAAGTTTATCCTCTTGTATCATTCTATTAGGAAGTGGAATAGTGTATACCTATTCAGGATTAACTCATTTAGAAAGTATATATAACTTAATCAGTGTAAGTGAAAATACTCAAATATTACAAGGTATAACATTAGGTATCGTCTTAATAATAGTAGGATACTTATTTAAAGTATCTGCAGCACCATTACATAATTGGGCACCCGATGTGTATGATGATAGTCCAACAATAGTAACGATCTGGCTAACAATAATGCCAAAAATATCAATCTTAATCTTCTTATTAGAAATCCAAAGTCAAATAGGAAATAGTTTATTAACCATCTTTTCATTCTCAATAAAAAATGTGTTATTAATAAGTTCATTATTATCATTATTAATAGGTACTGTAGTAGGTTTAGCTCAATCAAGAATAAAAAGATTATTTGCCTATAGTACTATATCTCATATTGGTTTTATATTATTAGCTTTAGCTATTAATACTGAACAATCTATAGATTCTTTCTTATTTTATATAATACAATATTCTCTAACAAACTTAAATACTTTCTTAATATTAATTGGGTTAGGGTATATCTTAAAAAATCAATCTATACTAGAATCATTTCAAGATATAAAATATATTACTGAACTAAAAGGATTATTCTTTAATAACCCAGTATTAAGTTTAAGTTTAACTATTTGTTTATTTAGTATGGCAGGAGTACCTCCTTTATTAGGATTCTTTTCAAAACAATTTGTATTATATTCCGCAATGCAAAGTGAATATTATTTTATAGCAATAATAGCTATATTAGTCAGTGTTATAAGTGCTTCTTATTATTTAAAAATTATAAAAGTATTACATACTGAAAATAAAGAAATAGTAGAAGATTCTAATAGTCATTCACCTTTAAGTTCATTTCATAGTTTTATGATTTCAACTTTAACTTTATTTATTATATTCTTTATACTTAAACCTTCTATATTATTAAATAGTACACAATTACTAGCTTTATCTTTATTTTATTATTAATATGAATAATATTTTAATGTTATTTATTTTTGTTCCTATTTTAACTGGGATTTTATTAGCTCTTAATCTATTATTAGCTCCTAAACAACCATATGAAGCTAAAGTTTCCGCTTATGAATGTGGTTTCTCACCTGTATATGGGCAAACAAGAAATGTTTTCTATATTAATTTCTTTTTAGTTGCGTTATTATTTCTAATCTTTGATTTAGAAATATTACTATTATTTCCTATTGCAGTTACTTTATATAATGTGAGTGTTTTTGGGTTCTCTATTGCTCTAATATTTTTTATTGTATTAACTATAGGATTTATTTTAGAAATAGGGACAGGTTCTATTAACCTTGTTTCAAAATAATGGTTTAGATTTATTTCAAAATAAAATTTTGTAACCCCCTTATAAAAATGAAAAGAAATTTCAACTTACAAAGATTTTTAAATCTAAGAAACCTTTGGAACACAAAAAAAAATACATTCATTACATTAGGTACTATTATTTTTACTATTGCCTTTTTGTATATTTCTTATTTAACTCTGTCTATTGATACCTATATTCAAGTTATTAAATCAGCTATAACTACTATGATGTCTTTTACTATTACTGTGTTACTTTATATTAACTATACATTTTCTAAAAATGTATATATAAAATTTTTACAAGATTTAGTTTTTGTGACTATTTACTTTACTCTTTTGTTTTTATTTTTATATCTATGGTATATTTTTATATAATATTTTTTGATAATGAGGAATCTTAGGATGAAAGTAAATAACAAAAGTAGCTTCAATTACCCAAGCCATAGACACAGTTAGGAAGTTATTTTCAAATATACTATTTAATGTAGAATATTTTTACTATGGTGTCCGTTTGTATTTTAGCTATATTTTTTAATCTTTTTATTTTGTTTTTTTATAATTAAACTCTTATGTCATTGTAATATATAATGCAATAACAAAATTATCGATATTATTAATTTCCCCTTATAAACAACAAAAACAAAATAAAGTAGGGGGAGTCTAAGTTGTTCAATATTTTTATTTCCCCCTACCCTCTGCCCTCTCCCCTACCCTCTCCCCTACCCTCTCCCCTCTACGAGGAGAGGAGAGGAGAGGAGAGGAGTGGACGGTAAAATATTTAAATTTATAGGAGCTTTTTGTTTATTTTTAATAATAAGTAAAATAGCTCAAGATCTTCATATCTTAATATTTTATTATGTATTTATATTTGCTATTCTTTTCTCAATGTATAGATTAATATTAGCTATATTTTATGTAAAAGAATTTATAGTTATATTCTTTTCAGGAAAGAGTAAGAAATTCACCATTAAATCCTTCTGCATTAAAAAAAAAAATTTTTTTTTTATTATTAATTCCCCTATTTATATAGAATGACAATGAATAATTCACCTTTAGATGAAAAGACTAAAATTAAGATAGAACAATTTTTATATAATCAAGATATCTTTTTTGTTTTTGTTATTATTTTTATTTTGTTTTTTTTAAGTTTAAAAGAGTCCATTAATTTTTAATTGTTAATGATTATTTAATTATTTTTGTTTTTTAATTGGTCACTGATGACTTTATAATTATTCTAGGTTTAACCTACTTGATATTTTTATATCTTGTTTACACCTCTCGTCAATTTAAATATAATTAAATGAACGTTATGTACGTAGGTAAATTAATTTATAATCTATTTTATATGAAACATTTCTTAATTGATTTATTAGCTTTTGCTGCACTATTTTCAAGTGTATTAGTTATTACTTCTAAAAATCCAGTGATAACTGTTATTTTTTTAAATTCAGGTTTTCTAGGTGATTTTGATATTAACAAAATTTATAGTTATCTTGACGGTCTATCTCTACACCAAGAAGGTGCATTATTTAATATCTTAGTTTTACTAGTTATATTGCTAACAGTATTTAGTATATTAGGTGTTTTTTTCGGGAATGAAATAATAAAATATTTTGATTTAGAAAATAAGTATCCTAGACTAAGTTATTTTTTTAAAGTAAGAGCTAAATTACAAAGATACTACCTTATGTGGAATATTTTTATCTTGTTTAGTTTGAGTTTTTTTGCTTTATTCATGAATATACTAGCTTTTAGTATAGGATAAATAAAAAACAAAAACAAAATAAAGTAGGGGGAGTCTAAGTTGTTCAATGTTTTTATTTCCCTCTCCCCTACCCTCTCTCCTCTACGAGGAGAGGAGAAGAGAGGAGAGAAAGATAAAGCTTGAATTTACTATACAAAGATATAGTATCGTTTTGTCAGGTTTTATCTAGTTTAAATATTGGCATTTTTATTAGAATAGTGTCGTTAATATTCTTATTATTAAATAAAATTCTAATCTTAATCTTATTTATTAATATTATATTATGTTAAATCAATTATTTGAATATTTAGGATTAGATATAAATAAGGCTGAGCCCTTCAAATCCATTTTTATTCATATTAAAAGGTATTTTATTTCTCATGAAAAATTTTCTATTTGATCTTTTTTTAATTTAATTTTGTTACTATAAATGATAATCCTAATTAAAGTCCTATCTATTTAATTATATTATTGGCTTTTTTATTTTAAAAAGTTATTAAATATTTCTATATATTTATATATCCATTTATATTTTTAATAATAATAAGTATATTAAAAAAGTAGTAAATATCCTTACTTGCTTCAAATAATGAAATATTATAATAGCAGTAGAATAGGATTTATAATATTTTAACTAGTATTTTTGACTTCCTAGTTTTTAGAATATCACTTTATTAGAATAATAGTTAAATTAAGTTCATTTTAGTCATTCTAGGATTTAATATATTTCTCCTACTCCTATACCTCTCATTTTAAATAGAGGTTATTTATAAATAAATTATGATCATCTAATATCATATATTAATATATGATATTAAATAGATGATTAAATATCTCCTGGTCTTATTTATAATATAGGGAAATTACTTCCCCTAATTTTAATGAATATGATATTAATATAATTATGAGTATAATAATAAGAATGCAATCATTAAAGAGAATAATCCTGTGGCTTCAGCTAAAGCGAATCCTAAGATAGCGTAACCGAATAATTGTCCTCTGATTTGTGGATTTCTAGCTGTTGAGGCGATTAATGCTGAGAAAATTAAACCAATTCCAGCTCCTGCTCCTATTAATCCAGAGCAAGCTAACCCTGCTCCAATATATTTAGCTGCTGCTAACATATTTTTATTTAAAGAAATAATATGACAGTGTCTAATAATATGAATTCTTTAAATTAACATACTCTTTTATAGAGTAAAGTAAATACGAGCCCTTCCAGATTCGAACTGGGACCACCCTAATCGACAATTAGGTACTCTACCAATTAAGCTAAGGGCCCTATAAATTATAATATAAAAGAGTATTAATATAATGACTCATTTATATTATAATGAGGGTAATATAAATATAAAAAGAGCGTAGTATCAATTGGTTAGTATGACGATCTCCAAAATCATCGGTAGGTGTTCGAATCACCTCGCTCTTGTACTAGAACACTCTTAATGAAGAGAAATGATTAAATAAAATTATTTAATTATATTATATTTATTAAGTATATTTATATAATATTAAATTATGATAATTTATTATTTAAACAAAATCATTTCTAAAATAAAAATAATATTAATATTATTACGAGTAATCAGATTCGAACTGATGATAACTACTTGGAAGGTAGAAGTTATACCAACTTAACTATACTCGTTAATCTATGATTCTTTTATTGGAAAAAAAAATCAATAAAAACAACAATGTCATAAAAAAACTATCTCTATATTGATTCTTTTATTTTTATAAATCTAATATGAGTTATCTTATTTTATATAAACTTGCCGACCTCCTCCTTCCTTCTTCCTCTACTCCTCTACGACGGTATGGCAGGTCGGCGGAGGATGTTTGAGTTAAGGAGCTAGATCATTATATTCTATTTTTCTTAAAAACTGGTTATAATATAAGAAAGTTAATAACTTTTTATAATACTATCTATATTAAATTATTCAAATTATAATATTTAATTAATGAAGAAAATATCATAGTTGTTATAGAAGAAAAATAAGACTTATAATAACAAAATCAAATAAACAAAACAATATTAAACTTAATACTTAATACCATTAAATGAAAAATATTTAAAGAATATAATAATTTGTTTATAGTAATATATATATATATTTTTTTTTTTTATTAATTTAAATTAAAAATGAGATATCGTATTCTTTTAAAAAAAGTAGAGTATAAAAGTATCGATGACAATATAGTTATAACATCAAAAAGTAATTCAAAGGGGTTATTAAGGAAAAACTAGCAAATTTATACAAAAGGAGGGCACAAGTCCAAAAGCCACAATTCACTTCAAAAGTGATCTATACTTAAATATCCTTTAATTATAGATAAAGAATGTCGGCGATCCTAAGGGAAACCTTTATATCTCAACTTCCCGAAGTAAAACATTTCAATAGGGAAAGGAAAGGAAATCAACCGAGACTCCGAAAGTAATGGCGAGTGAAATCGGAAAAGCCTAAAAGGAAAAGTTTAAACACAAATACACACCAGTAACCAAAGAAGGTAAATAAGTCCTGTATGTTTAACTTTTCTTCTCTTTTTAATTCATTTTAAAAAGTAAAAAAATAAGTACGACGAGAGCAAACTTGTCGGAATATAGGGGAACCATCCTCTAAGGCTAAGTATTATAAATTTAGCGATAGTGAAACAGTACCGTAAGGGAAAGTTTGAAAAAGTTATGTATTATTAGACATAAATGAAACAGTTGAATTAGTAACTCTATAAGCAGTCGAAATTTATAAATATAAATGACGGCGTACCTTTTGCATAATGGGTCAGCAAGTTAATAGGAGTAGCAAGGTTCAAAGCCTTAGTGAAAGCGACCATACTAACTAGCTATTCAAAAAATAGTATTTTTATTAAATCATTTAATAACAAATAGGATATCCTTCATATTATGAAGTTTCATATTTTCTAGGAATAGTAATGGATAAGTTACTTCTATTAGACCCGAAGCTAGGTGATCTTCCTAAGACCAGATTATAATGGATCGAACGGGTGAATGTAGCAAAATTCTCCGAAGAGTTTTAGGAAGCGGTGAAATGCCAATCTGACCTAGTGATAGCTGGTTTTCTACGAAACATATGTAAGTATGACATCTAAACAAGATTTATGGTGGTACAGCACTGAGTTCCCAACTTTCTAAAGTTTAGGTTGCGGGGACCTCGAAAATCTTACCAATGGAAGAGAATCTCGGAATGACATAAATTGATGTTAGATATTCAGACTGCTCATGCTAAGTTGGGTAGTCAAGACGGAAACAGCCGAGAACACGAAACAAGGTCCCAAATGATTTTTAAGTGAAATGAAGGAAGTAATATATTGAATGCAGCTGTAAAGTGAGCCTGGTAGTCGCTATCTTTTAATAAACGTAATGTAACAACGTAGCAGCCATGAACCTAAAAAGGTTTAAAGAATATTACGCCAAAAATTTAACGGGTCTTAAAAAATCAACCGATATCGTGTTTATTTTGAATACCATAATCGTATTCAATATATAGGTAGTAGAACATTCAGTATACCTATGATAAAACAGTGTTTCATTGTTTTTAGGTCACTGAAGAGAGAATGCTGACATGAGTAACGTAAAAAGAAGTTATAATACTTCTCGCCGAATACGAAAGGGTTATAAGGAAAGGTTAAACCACCTTATGTTAAAGCGGCCTCTAAGGTCCAAAACCAAAGTTTTGGCTGATGAGTATGAAATAGAAAGTCCTAATACCCAAAATGGGAGGACCAGGAAAATAATATTTTATTTAAGAAAAATTTATTTTTTCTTTTCACTACCGTACCCTAAACCGACACAGGTTCGTAAGTAGAGTATACTAAGGCGTAGAGCTAAAAGTTGTTAAGGAACTCGGCAAGTTCTCCTCATAAGTTTGACGACAAGAGGAACCCTAATTAATAGGGTGGCACAAAATCGGAGGCCCCGACTGTTTACTAAAAACACAATTCAGAGCAATGATGAAAAATCATAGTATTCTGGATGAAATTTGCCCAATGCCATTAATATAAGAGAGGTTATAGGTAACTGTAACTGATTGAAAGTCTGGTTAATAGCGGTCTTAACTATGAGGATCCAAAGGTAGCAAAATAAATTGGCCATTAAATGTGGTCTGGTATCAATAGTGTAACGATGGTCTCACTGTCTCTACAACTTGCTCAGTGAAATTGAATTACCCGTGCAGATGCGGGTTGCCTCCAGGTGGACGGGAAGACCCTATGCAGCTTTACTGTAGTTAGCTATCATATTGATCTACAACAACCTTAGTTAATAGGAATTAGGGATGTCGATAGACGAAAGATGGAATACCTTCTGACTTTGGTTGGGTTAATATTTACCTTGTAATTATAAAAAAAAGTTTAAGGGATAGGTGGCTAATTGGCAGTTTGACTGGGGCGGTCGTCTTTGATAAAGTAGCAAAGTACATCCAAAGATATTTCTTTATTTACTCTTTATGCCTTTGGCATATCTGAGTATATAATTCATAGTAAAAGTTAAAACTATGTATAAATATAAATAAAAATAAAAAGTTATTTATATTTTTTAATAACATAAGGTAGAGCTAGATAATTGAATGGAAATCAATCAACCAATGAGAAAGGTTGTAATCGGCGTAATGGCGGAAAGCATGCCTAACTGAAAGACTTAGAAGTCGCACAGATACGTAAGTAGGGCATAGTGACCCTTCGCTATAATATGGAATAGACGGGGATCAATCGATAAAAGTTACGCTAGGGATAACAGGCTGATAGCTGGTGAGAGTACACATTGTCCCGGCTGATTGGCACCTTGATTATAATAGATTATACTTTTTTTATAGAGTTGATTAAAACATAGATAATTTTGATCTCTAAGGTTAATTATAAGAAGTAAAAACAAAAACAAAAAATACATCGGGGAATCTAATTATAAATAATTATTTAGACATTGGCTATTTGCTGGAACACCCTTAGAGCTTTAGGTACTTATCATTTTTATTTTAAGTTAAAATCTTAAAGATTGGGCAATCAGCAGGGAAGTATTCTATTTAGGTATAGCTACTTATAAAATAGGATACCCCTCAACGACTACACGCCAACATCCAGGCGCTACATAATTGTATTCTTATGCTGGATGAAGATATAGTCTAATCTTAATTGAAAGATTAAGCCTCTTAATAGTTGGAGGAGTATATTTTTTTATACTAATATTGCGATGTCGACTCAACCTATCCTCCGGGGGTAGAAGCTTGGAAGGGTTCGGCTGTTCGCCGATTAAAAGGTTACGCGAGTTGGGTTTAATACGACGTGAGTCAGTATGGTCCCTATCTTCTGGAGGGAAAAATAGTAAAAAGGGGCAGACCTTCTAGTACGAAAGGATCAATAGGCTGTGTTTCTCTAGTGTACCAATTGTTTATCTCTTTAATAGTAAAGAGAAAAGCATAGTTGGGTAGCCACAAACATGATAGATAAGCGCTGAATGAATATTAAGCAGGAAGCTATCCCCTAGATACTATCATATTAATTATAGAACTGTAATAAGATATAATTAATATTTAATAAGAAATAGAACATTTCTAAATAGGATGCAAATGAAAGTATTGTAAAATATTTAGTTTAGCATTACTAATTTATTATTAGACTGGATGTTAATAATTGTCATACATTAAAAAAACAAAACGGTAAGTCATTCATTTTTATAAGACTAACCGTAAAACAAAACAAAAAACTCAATTTTATCTATTAGAAAGAATAAAAAACATAAATAATCGACCTCGTGATGGGTAATAAAAGAAAAGATCATTTAATAAAATAACTAAAGTAGTTATAATATAACGAGTCCTTATTTTAGCTTTAAATACATAGAGTTATTTTTAATAAATTTAATTTCTTTAAATTAAATTATTATTTAATATAAATTAGTAGCATTACATTCGTAAAAGAACCACCTGACTCTCTAATGAAAATATCATTTGTATAAGAGAATAGAGGTATACTTTGACTTAAGTATTTTAATCTAAATATTTTAAAAGCTATTTTTATGGTATTGATACTATTAAAGTATTATCAACTCCATAATTTTCAGGATATCATTGTATTGTTTTTATTAAAGCTGAATATAAACAAATACTATCCTGCAACAAATAAAGTATAAAATTTTTATGATGGTCTCTATTAGGTTGAGTTAAGATAGATAATTCATGATATTAAGAACTAAATTCATTTAATTTACCTTATACATTGAATACTTGACATCACTCATTTAAAGAGCATGGAAAGATGATTAAAGAGTATTTAAATACTATTTCTAAGTTATTCATTTTTACAGTTATTAATAATTTTATTTAGCTAAATCATTTTTAGTAAAAAAAAAAAACAAAACAAAAAAATACAAATATAAAAGTAACTAGTATAAGGAGGGTCTTCTTTTACTAATCTAAGCCACAGAATAATTCCAATATTTAAATAGTATTGAAATAGAAATAGTATTAAGATTTTATATTCTTAATTATAAAATATATCTTCAATATCTATTACTCTGATTAAAAACAAAAACAAAACAAAACAAAACAAAACAAAACAAAACAAAACAAAACAAAACAAAAATTTAATTTAAAAAAGTAAATATAACCAAAATAACTTAAATCATAAATATTAGTATCTTATGGTTTATTTTCGTTTGATATGAATAATAAAATACAAATACCTAATAACCCTCAACAAGTTAATTTCGATCCGGCTGATTTAAACGATTTATTAGAGATGAATGATATTCTTAATAAAACTAGCTCCGAAAGTATCTCAGGATATACACACATTGTAATAAGTGGCCTGCAATTTTCTCAAAATTTAGTTGGTTTTAGTTTAATTTTAAAAACATATATTAAAATTATACACAACCGACCGTATCCTGTTAATATTAGTATTATAGATTTAGCTCAATTACAATATGCAAGAAACAGAAATTTAGCCGCATTAGCTTTAATAGGGGCTCCACTAACTTTATTTGCAATAAGGAAAAGTGCAGTGATACTTAAGGATGTCATTTCAGTTAATATCCCAATAGAAAGTAGTAGTTCTAATAGTGGAATTTTTCTTTTTATAACTAAATTTATAAAAACCAATTCATTATTGTTGAAGTATTTATTTCTATTTTTTGGTCTAGTGATTGTAACTTTAAACCTATTAGGTATTAATTTTTTTGATTTAATCTTTAATCCTAACTATTTAAAACTATTTTGTTATGTTTCTGGGGCTTTCGCTACTCTTTATCAAGTTATTTCTATTATTTTGGTACAAAGGTTTTATAAAAAAAATATGGTCATTCCTAAAAATTTACCTAGTTTTATAGTCGAATGGTTAAAATCTCTAGAGTGTTTTAGCCGTAATAATGAATTAAAAAAATATTATATAGAAATGTGCGTCACTGAATTATGTTTCTACTTCATTATAATTACACTTACAACTATAATAATAAAATAAACAAGGATAATAGTCATTAATATCCCCTTATAGTCATAATTCCACTTTTTCATATATCAGAAGGTAAAGAGGTATAAAACTAATAATTTATAAATTAATACTATAAGTTTTTGCCACTAGTCTTTTTAGAAGATTTTTAATTATTCCCCCTTATACGTTTTCTAAAAATCCTTAGATAGAGCAGAATTAACTTTTTAAAAGAAACTAGTAATATTATAATTAATACTAATCTAAGCCATAAGTAAAAATTAAAATAGTTTTGAAATAGGGAAATAATTAAGATTTAGAGTCTTATTATAAAAGATATTTTCAATATTTATTACTCTTATTAAAAACAAAAATAAAACAACAAAAAAACAAAAATAAAAAATAAAAATAAATTTAATTTAAAAAAGTAAATATAACCAAAATAACTTAAATCATAAATATTAGCATCTTATGATTTAATAATTAGACAAAGATATGTTACTTAATATTAATAGAAATTTATTTCAAACTTTTCCATACCATTTAGTTACTATTTCTCCTTGGCCTATCTTAGTAAGTTTTTCTTTATTAAGTTTAACATTAGGTGCTGTATTATCCATGCATGGATACGGTGATTTCACATTTTTTTTAGGATTAGCTTCAACAGCTTTAGGTATGCTATTATGGTTTAGAGATATCATCTTAGAAGCAACTTATTTAGGATGTCACACAACTCAAGTGCAAAAAGGATTAACATTAGGAGTTATTTTATTTATAGTTAGTGAAGTTTTTGCATTCTTCTCAGTATTCTGGGCTTTTTTCCATTCTAGTTTAAGTCCAAGTATAGAAATAGGAGGAGTATGGCCACCTCAAGGAATAGAAGCTTTATCTGCTTTTGGTATACCATTATTAAATACTTTCTTATTATTAAGTAGTGGATCAACTATTACTTATGGACACCATGCTTTAATCAAAGGAGATAGAAAAAAAGCCATAATAGGAGGTTTATTAACTATCGTTTTAGCTATTATTTTCACAGCTTTACAATATGTGGAATATTTTAATGCTAGTTTTACTATAACTGATTCTGTTTTTGGTACTACATTCTATGCTTCTACTGGTTTACATGGAATCCATGTTATTGTCGGTACAATATTTATTGCAGTAGGATTTTTCAGAATAATCAATTATCATTTAACAAATAGTCACCATATAGGATATGAAGCAAGTATTTTATACTGGCATTTTGTGGATGTAGTCTGGTTATTTTTATTTATAGCTGTATATTACTGGGGTGGAAATTAATCTCCCTATGGTAATAAGAATGATAGCATAATGAATGATTTGAATTATTAGCACAATAAAAATAAATAAGTTATTAAATTATTCATTCATTAATTCTCCTTTAATCAAATTGAAATAAAAAAACAAAACAACAAAAAATAAAAATTAAATTTAAATTTAAAAAATAATAATAAAAAGAATAAAATATATTTTAAGATATAAGAGTATAACATTTGTTTATACTTAAAAATGAAATATATAATTAATAAAATATATTTCATTTTCTTATCATATTACAGGTTCCCGAAGGAAATTAAAACAAAATAGTTAAACCCATGAATTTATCATTATTTTTATTTTTAATAGGTGTTTTAGGCTTTATATTAAATAGAAAAAACATCATATTAATGATAATAGCGATAGAAATTATGCTATTAGCTGTAACCTTATTAGTGTTAATAAGTTCATTTAGTTTTGACGATGCTATCGGACAAAATTTTAGTATCTTTATTATTTCTATTGCAGGTGCAGAATCAGTTATAGGTTTAAGTATTTTAGTTGCTTTTTATAGATTAAGAGGAAATATCTCTTTAAGAACATAATGTATTTATCCATATTAATTTTTCCTTTATTAGGAAGTTTTGTCTCAGGTTTATTAGGTAGAAAAATAGGTGTGACAGGTGCTCACTTAATCACATGTACTTGCCTAATAATATCTTCTTTATTAGCTACTTTAGCTTTTTATGAAGTAGGTTTATGCGGTTCTCCTGTTTTAATTCATTTAAGCAGTTGGATCGATTCAGAAATTTTAAGTATTCAATGGGAATTCTTATTTGATCAGTTAACTGTATCTATGTTTATTCCTGTGCTTTATATTTCTTCTTTAATTCATATCTTTTCAACTAATTATATGGCTGAAGATCCTCACAATCAAAGATTCTTCTCTTATTTATCTTTATTCACATTCTTTATGTTAGTATTAGTATCTGGTGCTAATTATTTTGTTATGTTTGTAGGATGGGAAGGAATTGGAGTTGTTTCTTACTTATTAATTAATTTCTGGTTTACTAGAATACAAGCTAATAAAGCTGCTATCTTAGCCTTTACTATGAATAGAGTAGGTGATATGGGATTAAGTATAGGATTCTTTGCTTTAATTGCTTTATTTGGATCTTTAAATTATTCTACTTTATTTAGTTTAGCACCTTTTATGAATAGTACAGCTATTGATATTATTGGTTTATTATTATTAAGTGGAGCTATGGCTAAATCAGCTCAAATTCCTTTACATAGTTGGTTACCTGGAAGTATGGAAGGTCCTACTCCAGTATCTGCATTAATTCATGCGGCAACACTAGTTACAGCTGGATTATATTTATTAGTCAGAAGTTCACCTATCTTAGAATATAGTTCTACAGCATTATTAGTCATTACTTTAGTAGGAGCATCAACAGCTTTCTTTGCTGCTACTTGTGGATTAGTGCAAAATGATTTAAAAAGAATCATTGCTTTCAGTACTATAAGTCAATTAGGTTATATGGTAATGGCTGTTGGTCTTAGTCAATATAATGTTGCTTTAATGCATGTAGTAAATCATGCTTTCTTTAAAGCTTTATTATTCTTAGGTGCTGGTGCTGTTATTCATAGTTTCTCAGATCAACAAGATGTAAGAAGATTAGGAGGTTTAATTAACTTCTTACCATTTACTTATACTGCTATGTTAGTGGGTACTTTATCTTTATTAGCTACTCCTTGGTTAACTGGTTTCTATAGTAAAGATTTAATTATTGAATTAGCTTTTGCTCAATATAGTTTTGAAGGGACATTTGCATTTATTTTAGGTAGTTTAACTGCTGGTTTAACTGCTTTCTATTCATTTAGATTAATTTCATTAGTGTTCTTAACAAAACCTAATGGACCTAAAACATCTTACTTACATTCTCATGAAGCTAGTTTAGCGGTTATTATTCCTTTATTTATTTTAGCTTTATTTAGTATATTCTTTGGATATGTTTTCTCTGATTTATTTGTAGGTATTGGGTCTGATTTCTTTGGTAATTCTATTTTTATTCATCCTAACCATATTGCTATGGTTGAAGCTGAATTCTCTATGGATAGAATAGTTAAATTATTACCAAGTATTTTATCTTTATTAGGAGCTATTTTAGCTGTATATCTATATCACTTTACACCTCATTTATTCTTTATGGAAAGTTCTATTACTAGAAAAATATATACTTTCTTAAATGGTAAATATTTATTTGATGTTATTTATAACCATTACTTAATTGGAAGAGGTTTACAATTAGGGTACTTTGTAAGTAAAGTATTAGATAGAGGAGTTATAGAATTTATAGGACCTTATGGATTAAGTAATACTTTAAATAATACTGGTAATAATATTAGTAAATTAGATACAGGTGTTATTACTACTTATTCTTTATATATTACTTTAGGATTATTATCTTTAGTATTTTTAGTATTCTCACCTATATTATTAGATACTTCTATATTTAATGAAATAAGATTGTTAATAATTTATTTAGCTACTTTATTACTATTAATTTCCCCTTATAATCCTAATAATTTAATCATTTGCAAACTAATACTAAAATAGTTTTTAATGAATTTAAATAAGATTAGTCTTTGTTTGTTTTAATAGTCGTTGTTATGGTAGTAAATATTTAATATAAGGATATAAAAATAATAACCAATATAATATTAAATAACAACAAATAAGTAGTCAATATTTATATATATATAAATAATTAAATACTATAATAGTACTAGACTAAATTTTATATTTTAGAACTTGTATTTTGCCTCTGCTTCCTTACTATTTAAATATACAGTTGCATAGTGTCTCGCACCCGCTGTGGTCTTAATTGCTGTACTTATCTTAAGTTTATTAATTATTAGTGGTCTGCCCTTCATTTAGTTATGTTTATTTTTATTTTTGTTTTTAAAGGGAAATTAATTAAATTAATACTTAATATTCCCTTTTTTTATACCTAAAAAAATTAAAATAAACTGACCCGCCCCCTTACCCACTTTTATCCTTTATTATTCCTTGTTAAATATTAAGGAATAATAAAATAAGTATTTTGTTTACTTTATTTTTTAGTACTAATATCACTAATTAAAAATTAGAAATGATAAATTGATATAGCTTAATACCTATAATGAAACTATAAACATAAAGTTGAGGCAAGACACATAGGAAAATCCATACAAAACTTATTTTTAAACTATAACTAGATAATTTTTTTTTTAATTTTATAAACTTTTCTAGTTTAGGATATCTTGTTTCTAATTTAAATCTGTCTATTAAATAATCCCCGTATAAGACTAATATAATGGATATAGTATGATTTAAGATTAAACCATTAAGTAATAAACCCGAGAAAGCTAATATCTCTTCTACGCTTAAAGAGTTTATAAACTCTTGAAACTTAGGATAAATATCGTTTAGAATAATACTGCTTTTAAGAAAAGAATCATGATCATATATGTTTGATACTTGATATTTGTTTGAGTTAGTTATATCTACATCTATATTATAGGCATTAGATGAAGGATATTGAAAAAAAGGCGAAGACTTTTCACTTTGTATTTTTAAAGCATTTTCAGATACAGAGATATAAGCACTTACAACTGGGATATAAAATACTAAAAATTTTTTCAGGTTATACCTTTGATTTACCGAACTTTTACTAAAGCTTTGATGATCTTGGTTTAATTTATCCATTTGTTTAATTTCTAATAATAACAAATAGGAACCTAGTAGGATAAGGATGGAGATAAATATTATTTTTATTATTATACTTATCGAAAATTGGATATACATTTATTTAAAATTTTAATTTTTTCTAAATTATCTTTTTTTGTTTTTAGATAATTATTGTTTTTGTTTTTTTTTGTTTGTGGGAATATTATTTTTATCCTCCGTACTCTACGAAAGGGTGTAGGAGATATAATATTTCCTCCATCAAGATTTTATTATTTAAATTCTTTGATGGTTTTTCATATAAAGAATTAGATTTTTATATATATATTTATATCTAAATGATGAATCAATGAAGATTTGGAAAGGTATTTTTCACACTGTAACGAACGAATTTATTTTTATTGTTTTGTTTTTTTTTTAAGCCGGAGAAGAATCGAACTTCTACAGATTCTTTATAATAGTACTATTCTACCATTTAATTATAGGTTTATATTAACTATATTTATATTATTTTTAATATCTTATCTATTATGATATTATTTATTTTTTTTCCATCACTCGTAAAGGACAAAACTACTTCTTTTAGCTGCTATTTTTTTTATAAGAATACCTAAATCTTGTTTTGTTGTTTTTTTAGTTTTTAATCCTATACCTTATAAGGGGAGATTAATTAAAAATCAAATATCCTAAAAAATAAAATGTTAATAAATTAAGATTTTTTAAAGTAATTATCTACTATATCTTGGATATTCAATAATATAAATTCTAAGTACTGATAGGAAAGATAATTAGAAATCAATAAGAGTATTAACATACTAAATATAACTAATTTACTACTTTTCTTTAAAAGAGTGAAATATTTTATTAAATAGTTAGCAAGTTTAAGAGGGATTAATTTTCTTATTCAATTTTCTATTATTTGATCATTTAGGTTAATTAATAGGAAGTGGTAAAGGATAACCAATATAAACATGAATTGCAACCTTTGAAGATAATGAATCAGTATTAAGAGGTCTAATCCAGGATTTCCAGTTAAATTAAATATATCAGCTAGGATATCATTTAAATCTAAATCTCCAAGGTCGGATATAAAAGTTTGTTTTGCGACATGATGGGTTAAATTTTCCACGACATTATTAGTGGCAATACCTAAACTTACTATACCCATAGTACCTGTAACCATTCCTACTTTAGCTATAAGGTTAGGAGCTTTTTGAGCCGCTTTTAGACCAGCACTGATAGCTAAGGCAATGATTGCGGCATCCCAAATTTTACAATTATCCTTATTAAAAGAATAAGCAGTATTAATATGACTGTTATATTCTGAGGAAGAAGTGTTTAGACCTTCCCATATAAAAATATTAAAATAAGAAGTACTTATACTTAAACCCGGTAGATTAATACTAACTAAGAGTTCTATGTTTTTTAAAGTAAAAAATATAACATAAAAAATGAATGTTAATTCTATAAAGCTAATTTTGTTCATTCGGAGCTTAAAACTATGAGGTAAAAAATTTAAATAAGAGAATACACCGATGGTAAACCAAATGGAGGATAATGTTAACTTGAAGAGTATTATAGAACCAGAAAAACAATCTATTTTAAATACGTCTAATAATTGAGAGATAACGGTGACTTGGAATAATCCACTATATATACCTATACCTGATCCAATTGACCGAACAATTAGCAATCGTTTTAACTTACCTATGTAAACTATTCCCTATTTATTTTGTTTTTGTTTATTGTTTTTATTAATATAAAAAATTAGGGTCTAAAAATTAAGGTCAATATAAATTAAGAGGGGTTATTATTAAATTAATTTTATCTTTACTTTTTGTTTTTGTTTTTTTTATTGAATACAATATCTCCGTATCAAAGATATATACTTAAAACATACCCTATCTAGGTCTATACCTTTATTATTCTCTTTTGGAATCGAACCAAAATTGACATTTTAGAAGAATGATGTTCTACCATTAAACTAAGAGAATTAAAAGTTTTACATATAATTACCATTTATTTATCAAACTACTTCTTTTAAATCATAAAATTTTTTTATGAATTTTTTATTTTTTTAATGAAAGATTAGGTAAATACTAAAATCTCTCCGATATTCTATATATTAGACATTGAAAAATATAGAAATTTATTATTTTGTTGTTTTGTTATTTTTGTTTTTTTTTAATACTACCTTATTATTAAATAAGAAAGATTATAAGGGGAAATTAACAATAAAAATTTTAATTAAGATTTATTATTTAATTTTACTATAAACATTCTAATTACTTGTTGTAAAGTAAATAAAGGTAAAACATATTTAGATAAGATATAAATTAAAACAAATAATACTACAAATGAAAAATATAATTGATTTAAAAAATAAAATGGTATTAATTGTGGCATAAGTTATTAATATTAAATTAAGGCTCTTATTAAAATTAAGAACTATCTCTTGCGAATGCAACATTAAAAGTAATAAAAATATAGAATGAGATAATGACTTACTCTTTTATTTAGATACACCTATAAATTAAATCCTATAATGAGAAGTTCATTTACAGAAAGATATAACAAAAAAGTCTGTAACTTGCAGATCTGGATTTTTTTTTGTTTTGGTTTTAACTATCAGACAATTTACATTAAAAAAAAACCTAGTATAATAAATGAATATTATACTAGGAAAAAAAACTAATTAAATCATTTTTATTTATCTTATCTAAATAAATTGTATGACATAAATTAAAATGATTAAGAAATTAACCAGATATAAAATATATATTTATTAACAATAATAATGAAAAATATATTTATTATAGCTATTTAAGGTTATATTATTACTAGAAGTTGAACTACAACTTAATATCTTTTTTTTTAAGAGGATATCTTAAAATGTGAGATCATAAGTTAATTATTTCCGGAAATAAGTAGAATAACAAAAATTATTTATTTTTAACAAAAATATATGAGTTATATTTTTAAAAAGATTTTATTAGATATATGGGTAAATATACCTTCTAATTAATATTAAATAATAATGTATTAATATATAATATATAATATATAAGATATAACAAATGGAATGTTTCATAAACAATTTATCCTAAGTGATGTGAATAAAATAAATTTTTTAATTAAGATAAAAATTGTATTTAACTAAATTAAAAATAGAATATTTTTGATAAATTCTTACTTTTTAAATAGTCATAATAAAATATAAAGTTCTCATTAAAAATATTTAGTTAAATTGTTAAAGCTAAAAAATTGACATAAATAACAGCAACTAAAGTTATGACTATAAATAATAAATTCATAAATAGATAATAATTTTGAAGTTTCTTTCTATATTTAAGAATATTAGCTATTCTAGGAAATTTACTTTCTAGATTTAAATATGTTATAAGCATATTACTATATATTATAGTTATTACTGACATTACACATAATAGTGTAAAAATAGCGGCTAATAAATTAGCTAAAGATCCTAATTCAGAAATAGATAGAGTATCTAAGAAATTATAATATTCATTAATGAATTCTTTAATTGATTCCACAAAACTATTATTATCTTCAGAAAATTTATTATTTTTAAATATTTCTGTTGCTCTACTTAATAGTTTCTGACTAGATTCTATTTCTCCATTTAATTCCTTAACATTATCTATATATTCTTTTTCATTATTAACACTCTTTAAATGATCTAATTTTGTTTGAATTTTTGTACTTTTAAGTTCTAAGTTATCACTTAATATTTTTTGTTTAATAATATTATTCATTTGTTTGTTTATTTGTTTGTTTAATTTTATTTAAATTTCCTTCGGGAACCTGTAATATGATAAGAAAATGAAATATATTTTATATATTAATTATATATTTCATTTTTAAGTATAAACAAATGTTATACTCTTATATCTTAAATTAAATTTTATTCTTTTTATTATTATTTTTTAAATTTAAATTTAATTTTTATTTTTTGTTATTTATTTAATTTTATTGATAGAAGGTTACTTTGGTGGTATAACTGATGTATATAAACCTTATGGTAGAGATTTAATTTATATTGATGTTAATTCTTTATATCCTTATGCTGCTCTTGCCTGGTACTGATGGTTTTTTTTTTAAGAATCTTTTGAAGATAAAGGTTTAGATCTTTATAATTTATTTGGATTTTTCTATGCACGAGTAAAAACTAATAATCTTTATATAGGTTTATTACCTATACATAAAGATAACAGATTAATTTGTCCTAATGGAGAATTTTATGGAATATGGTCTAGTGAAGAACTTAAATTTGCTAAATCTAAAGGATATCAATTTAATAAAGTAAATAATATTTTTGATGATTATATAAATGACTTGTTTAATAAAAAAAATTGTACCGGATTTTTAAAATTAATTTATAAAAGTTTATTAAATAATTTTTTTAGGTAGATTTGGTTTGAATATTGTTAAGCCTCTTACACAAACCGTTAATAAAGATAGAAGAGATTTTATTTGTTCTACTAGAATTGTTCATTCACATACTATCTTAAATGAATATAAAATTCTAATGACTTATTCTCCTACTATTTCAAAAGAAATATGTACGGAACATGGCTTAGACGTTATTAAAGTTTTAGAAAAAGAAAGTAAGATGAATATTGAAAATAAATTAGATGTATTCAAAGATGTTTCAATAGCTACTGCAGCCTTCGTTACTAGTTATGCTAGAATTTTTATTAATAATATTAAATTAGAAATTTTAGAAAACGGGGGTTCTATTTATTATTCTGATACTGATAGCATTGTCTTAGATAAGACCTATTTAATACCTAATAGGATTGGTGATAATATTGGACAATTTAAATTAGAATATGAAATTAGAGAAGCTTATTTTATATCTAACAAAACTTATTGTTTAGTTTTAAATAATGGTGATACTGTTATTAAAACTAAAGGTGTTATAAACAATTCTATTTCTTTAGAACACTTTAAAGAAAAGTATTGGAATAAAAAAAATATTCAAGCAACTAAATTTAATACTGTAACTCATTATGAAAAAGCTTCAGTTTTAATAGAAAAAAAAGTATATCCTATTAAATTATGATTCTTATACAAAAAGAGATAAGATATATAATAAATAAGGTATTTGGAGTGATACTAAACCTTTAGTTTACAATAAGATGACATCTCAAAATAAATAAAAGTATTAAGTTACTTTTTTTTTATCCTCTGTCAGTAGCCAGCAGATAGAGGAATTTTTGTTGTTTGTTTTTGTTTTTTTGAATGAATAAAATTATAATTAAAAGAAACATACTAATAGAATTTTATTTTTACCCTCCACGAGGTCGGCGAGTGTATTCCTTATTTAATTTTTGTTTTTTTGTTTTTTAAGGTAGGGTCAAATGACCTGGATAGCCTTTTAAGGAGTTAAGTTTACAGTTGGTTCTGTAGTAAATTTGCAACGTTTATAGTGAGGTTCGATTCCTTCTTAACTCTATAACTTTTTAAAAAAAATAAAAACAAACAACAAAAACATAAACCAAAAAATAACATATGCAGTGTTTAACCCATAAAAGAAGTAGTTTTGTCCTTTACGAGTAAAAAAAAAAAACAATAAATAAATATAATATGAATTTAATCATAAAAAAAAAAAACCAAAATAATAATGATAATCACAAATATTAAATTCATATTAAAAAAAACAATAAATTCGTTCGTTACAGTGTGAAAAATACCTTTCCAAATCTTCATTGATTCATTATCTTTTTTTATATATATATATAAAAATCTAATTCTTTATATGAAAACATCAAGAATTTAAATTAAAATCTTGATGTAGGAAATATTATATCTCCTACACTCTCTCGTAGAGTACGGAGGATAAAGAGAATATTTCAAACAAACAAACAAAACAAAAACAAAAATAACAAATAAAAAAAAAACAAAAATAAACTTTACTTAAAAACCAAGATATGAATATGTTTCAACAAATTATAGGTATCTTTTACCAACCTTTTTTAGCTAGACCCAACAATCAGTTGGTATTAGTTAATTCACCTAACAATCAGAGTAGAGCATTTGCATCTACGAATGACCCCGTATTTGATTATAATCAAACATTGGATTATATCACTTCTTACATAGGAGCTTTTCCTAAACTGTTCGATAACCTAGAGATTTATTCAGAATTTGCTCTTGAATATTATCAACAAGTTACAGGTGTCCTAAATAATACATTCAACTCTTATTTATTGGACAAAATGGCTAATATTCCTTTTTATTTCACATTCTTCAGAAAGGACTATGAATCAGTAGTTAATAGCTTTTTAAATTTACACACTTATAAACAAGAACATCCATCTGAATTTAAACCTAATCCAATAGAAAGTATTAGGGAGATTAAAGTGGGTGATCTAAAGGACTCCTTTCTAAATTATAAATTCATTGATTTTGAATGGTTACATGATGGAGCAACCGTTCAAAATGTGAGTATCGTTGTGTTAATAGTAATAACTATAGGACTCTTATTTACTATAATGGTACGAACTTATACTAAATACCTTAGCGTTCCTACAACTATTAATCAAGAATATTTAGAACAAAGAGCAAAACAGATAAAAGGCTTTATGTATTATTGGGGAGTACCCATCACTGCACTATTATATTATGCTTGTTCTGCAGTTTACCAGGATTTATTAAATGCCGAAATAAAAATAATACTGGAATATACTCTGAACCAAGATCCCAAACCTAGTTCAGGCCCTACTATAGCTTTAAGTTTTATGCCTTTCTTAATGAATAGTACCCCTAACTGGGTTATTATTAGCGTTTTATTAATTATAGTAATCATTTTTGTAAATCCTTATAATATTATATTTATAGTATATCATTATTTGACCTATAAAAATGTTTTCATCTTTTTTTTAGTCTGTCAAGGTGTTTTAATTCTTTATTATGTTAGTCAATGGATAATGCTAAATCTTCTATTAAATAAAAATGTTAAAATATCTAAAGACCTCCCTGCATTTATCCGATCTAAATTAATAGAATATAAAAATTATTCTTTAGAAGGGAAAATACAGGTTATAGAATTATTCAGAAGGGCTATAATAGTATATGTATGTAGTTTTACATCTATTTTATTATTTGTACTTTTTGTATTATAACTTCTTATTGTAATGGCTCTAGATAGGTTTATAAAAGTCGGGAGGGGCTCTTAATTCCCCTTCCACTTTTTCGTTAAGACTTTTATACTAATATCCTTTTTTTAACTAGGGGTTATGACTTTAATTTGTAACCCCAATTAAAGATTGACATCTTTAATTAAAAATAGATGTTAAATTTGGATTGAGCAATATAAAAATACATTTTCATTTTTATAAAGGTCTCAGATATAAAGGGTGATAAGCTTAATTATTAAAAACCCCAAAAACAAAAAATAAATAACTTTTTATTCTAAATAATATTATATTTAATATTCTATATACTCAAAATATCATTTAAAAATAAATTTAATTATAAATATAGATTAAAGAACAAAAGTAAAAAACAAAAAAACATACACAGTGTTTAACCCATAAAAGAAGTAGTTTTGTCCTTTACGAGTGATGGAAAAAAAAAATAAATAAAAATTAAAAAAAAAATTAAATTAAGGCTTATAGTTTAAAGGTAAAATCTTTTCTCATTAAGAGGAAAAAGTAGAAGTTCGATTCTTCTTGGGCTTAAATATCATTTAAATAAATTCGTTCGTTACAGTGTGAAAAATACCTTTCCTAATCTTTATTGATTCATTATTTAGATATAAAAATATATAAAAAATCTAATTCTTTATATGAAAACATCAAGAATTTAAATAATAAAATCTTAATGTCGGAAATATTATATCTCCTACACCCTCTCGTAGAGGATAGAGTACGGAGGATAAAGATAATATTCAAACAAAACAAAAACAAAATTATCAATATATATATTTATCTTATCATAATCTATAATAGGAAAACATAAGATAAATAATAATTAGTCAAACAAAATAAATAAACTTTAATTAAACCATGCTTTCTACATTTCAACAATTATTTAATATTATTCTTCAGCCTATTCCAGCTAATAACCAAGGTAACAATAAGTTGGTATTAGCAAATAACCCCAACAACCAAGTTAATGCACTAGCTCCTAATAATATCCCCGTGTTTGATAATACGGAAGGATTAGATAGTCTAACACCTTATAAGGAAGCTTTCCCTAAACTTTTTAGTAACTCAGACGTTTACTCAGAAATATCGCCTAGTTCGCTTGAAAGAATAGAACGAGTCCTTAACACTTATTTTACTCCTCCGGTAGTCGAAAAAATGTCCTCTAATCCCATAGAATTTTTATCGACGAGACATAATTTAGAAACATTTGGAAAGGGTCTTATGGAATTAAAAAATGATCATATGGAACATCGATCTGAAATTAATCTACTTACAAAATTGGGAGATACAAAATGAAATGAGTTAGTTGATTACTTGTTAAATTTAGATATATGGAACTCGACATCTATGGAGCAAATAGCAACGGTGCAAAATATGAGTGTTATTGGAATCCAACTAATAACAATAGGATTCATATTCAATAAAGTAGTACGAACCTATGCTCAATCTTTACCTATTCAACCTAATATGTCACCTAGACAAATACAGGCAAGAGCGCAATCCATAAAAGGGTTTATGTACTGCGGAGCAGTTCCCATATCCATATTTTTATACTTCGCTACGACATTACTGTCACAAGATCTTCTACGAGCAGAGATTAACAAAATTCTAGAATGGACTGTTAACTCCGACCCTAGACCTAGTTCGAGCCCTGCTTTGGGTTTAAGTATCATTCCGTTCCTACGCAATAGAACCCCTAATTGGTTCATTATTCTCCTTTTAATCTTTATAGGTTTAATTTATATAAATCCATATAACTTTATCTTTTTTATATTTAATTTATTGACCTACAAAAATATTTTTATTTTTTTCTTAGTTTGTCAAGGTATATTAATCATTAATTATTCTATACGGTGGCTATTGCTGAACCTCCTATTAAATAAAAATGTGCAAATCTCCCAAGACTTACCTAAGATTCTAAGATCTATATTAATAGAATACAATAAATATACCTTAAAAGATAAAAAATATGTAATATCATTATTTAAATTAAATATCATAATTTATACTTGCATATTTATTTCTATCTTATTGGGCGTACTTTATGCTTTTTAGCTAAGCTAGATTATTTTTTTTTCTTGCTTTAAAGTACTTTTTAGTGTTTTATTTTTTTTTTAGAATAAAATTCCTTGTAACCCCCTTATAGCTTTACATCTTTAATTAAAAATAGATGTTAAATTTGGATTGAGCAATATAAAAATACATTTTCATTTTTAATTTTATAAAAAGTATCAGATATAAATGGTGATAAGCTTAATTATTAAAAATAAAAAACAAAAACAAAAAATAAATAACCTTTTAGTCTAAATAATATAATATTTAATATTTTATATACTCAAAATATAATTTATAAATAAATTTAATTATAGATATAGATTAAAGAACAAAAGTAAAAAACAAAAACAAAAACAAAAAAACATATGCAGTATTTAACCAATAAAAGAAGTAGTTTTGTCCTTTACGAGTGATGGAAAATAAATAATGAAATATCATTAATATAAAAATAGTAAATAATAAAAAACAAAAAACAAAAAAAATAAATTAAAATAAAGCTTATAATTTAAAGGTAAAATCTTTTCTCATTAAGAGAAAAAAAGTAGGAGTTCAATTCTTCTTAGGCTAAAGTTTAAAATAAAAATAAATTCGTTCGTTACAGTGTGAAAAATACCTTTCCTAATCTTTATTGATTCATTATTTAGATATAAATACATAATATAAAAATCTAATTCTTTCGATAAAATCCTTCAAGAAATTAAATTTAATTTAAATCTCACAGGACAAAATATTATATCTCCTACACCCTTTCGTGGCGGATGGAGGATAAAAATAATATTCAAACAAAAATATCAATATATATATTTATCTTATATTCATTTATAATAGGAAAACATAAGATAAATAATAATAAAACAAAAACAAAAAATAAATAAACTTTACTTAAAAAACAAACCCATGATTCAATACGATTTAATATTAAATATAATTAATATCATCATAAATTTAATAGATGTATTATTAGTTTTATTACCAGTTTTACTTTCAGTAGCTTTTATGACTATTATAGAAAGAAAACAATTAGCCGCTCATCAACGAAGAGTAGGACCTAATACAGTAGGTTACTACGGAGTATTACAACCTTTTGCCGATGCTTTAAAATTAATACTTAAAGAAACGGTAATACCTTCTCAATCAAATAAAATATTATTTTATTTAGCCCCCGTTTCAACATTAATCTTTAGTTTATTAGGTTGGGGTATCATTCCTTTTGGAGAAGGTTTAACTTTATTTGATTTTCCATTAGGAATCTTATATACTTTAGCTTTATCTTCTTTAGGAGTATATGGAATCTTATTTGCAGGATGGTCAGCTAACTCAAAATATGCCTTTTTAGGTAGTTTAAGATCAACAGCCGCAATGATAAGTTATGAATTAATCTTAAGTTCAGCCATATTAATAATCATCTTATTAACCGGATCATTTAATTTCACAAGTATAATTGAAAGTCAACAAGCAATATGGTATATAGTACCTTTATTACCTGTTTTTATTATATATTTTATTTCTATTTTAGCAGAAACAAGTAGAACTCCTTTTGATTTACAAGAAGCTGAATCTGAATTAGTAGCTGGTTTCTTTACTGAACATAGTTCTATTATTTTTGTTTTCTTTTTCTTAGCTGAATATAGTTCTATTGTATTATTTAGTTGTATAACTGCTATTTTATTCTTAGGAGGTTATAATATTCCTAATTTTATCATTAATGATACTTTCTTTAATGTACAATCTATAGTTTTAGGTTTAAAAACATGTATTTTCTGTTTTATGTTTGTTTGGTTTAGAGCGACTCTACCTAGATTAAGATATGATCAATTAATTGAATTCTGTTGGTTAAATCTTTTACCTATAGTTGTGGCCTTTATTATTTTAGTTCCTAGCATATTAGTAGCTTTTGATATAGCTCCTTACTAAATTTAAAATGAATTTCATTTTTAGGATATTTTCCCCTTCTTAAAACATATGCAGTATTTAACTAATAAAAGAAGTAGTTTTGTCCTTTACGAGTGATGGAAAAAAAATAAATAATATCTCATTAATATAAAAAATAGTAAATAAAATAATTAAAAAAACAAAAAATGAATAAGTATAAGCCTATAATTTAAAGGTAGAATAATTTCTTGATAAGGAATCTGTAGAAGTTCGATTCTTCTTGGGCTTAAAAAAAACAACAAAAAAAATAAATTAAAGGTAAAATCGTTTGTTACAGTGTGGGTAATACCCTCGGACATGAGAAAAATAAAAAAACAAAAAAAAAAAATAAATCAAAGAAATAATCTTTGTTAATTCAGTTTATAAATGATTAATAATCAAATCAAAATGTATACAAATGATAACTATTTAAAGGATAGAATAGTCAGTCGTATACTAAAATATAATATATATATTATAAATATATAAATAAATAAATATAAACTAGCTAACCTCTGCCCCCCTACTTCTCTACCTTCGTAGAGGAGATGTTAGGTGGATGTAGTAGAGGAGTATGGAGAATATGATAAAAAGAAAAAAATATAATATATATATAATAAAATAACAATAATTTAAAAAAGTTATTAAATAAAACAAAAAACAAAAAAAAATATATTTAATAAAACAAAAAATTTAGCATTCTTTTTAATTAAAATTTAATTTCGTGAGATTATTTAAATCGCATATTTTACTTAGACTAGTCAATTCTTACGTAATTGATTCCCCTCAACCCGCTAATTTATCCTATTTATGGAATTTCGGATCTTTATTAGGTACTTGCTTAATATTACAAATATTAACTGGTATATTTTTAGCTATGCACTATCAACCACATGTAGATTTTGCATTTAATTCAGTAGAACATATAATGAGAGATGTAAATAATGGTTGGGCAGTTAGATACACACACGCTAATGTAGCTTCATTCTTCTTTATCTTTGTATATGCTCATATAGCAAGAGGATTATATTACGGTTCATATAAATCACCTAGAGTATTATTATGGGCTATAGGTGTGATTATTTTAATAGTTATGATGGCTACAGCCTTTTTAGGATATGTATTGCCATATGGTCAAATGAGTTTATGGGGTGCAACTGTAATTACTAATTTATTAAGTGCTATTCCAGTATTTGGACAAGATTTAGTAGAATTAATTTGGGGAGGTTTCAGTGTAAGTAATGCTACACTTAACAGATTCTTTTCATTACATTACTTATTACCTTTCTTATTAGCAGCTTTAGCTGTAGCACATTTATTAGCTCTACATACACATGGTTCAAATAACCCTAATGGGATAGGATCTAGTGGTGATAGATATTCAATGCATCCTTACTTTACATTTAAAGATTTAGTGACTATTTTCTTTTTCTTTTTAGTATTAAGTATAATGGTATTCTACTTTCCTAACTTTTTAGGACATAGTGATAATTATATTCCAGCTAATCCTATGCAAACTCCTGCATCTATTGTACCAGAATGGTATCTATTACCTTTCTATGCAATCTTAAGATCAATACCTAATAAATTATTAGGGGTAATAGCAATGTTTGGTTCATTATTAATCTTATTAATATTACCTTACACAGATTTATCTAGAGTAAGAGGAAATCAATTTAAACCATTTATGAAATTTGCTTTCTGGTTATTTGTAGTAGATTTTATTATTTTAATGTGGATAGGATCTCAACATCCTACAGAACCTTATGTAACTATAGGACAAATAGCAACAGCTTTCTACTTTGCATGGTTCTTAATTGTAGTACCAGCTATAGGTATATTAGAAAATACTTTCATGGATTTAGCTACTGAAACTAATATTAGAAAATAAAAGGTTTCAATTATTTCCCCTTAAACCTACTCTTTTCTTTAAAAACTAAATCCTTTAACACTAAAAAAACAAAAACAAAAAACAAAAACAAAAACAAAAAAATAACAAAACAACAAAAAGGAAAATAAAAGAATCCCTCTCTAAAAAAAAATTTAATATAAAAAAAAAAAACAAAAATATGTATGCGAAAAATAAAAATAAATAAATAAAAAAAAAAAAACAAAATAACAAAATGTTAATAAAGATATATCTTAAATATGTAATGAGCATATTAAAAAATTTTATTGGTTTTAAATACCTAAGAAATAATATTGTTAATACTATTATTAATGCACTAGATTCTATATTATTTATAATTGTAATTTGTGTTTTCTTAGGTGATTTATTATTTATAGTTTCTTCAATAATAAATCATTTCATTGATTTTTTCAATATAGATGGTTTAGATTTTATTCATAATATGGTTGATGGTACAGCATCTACAAATACTAATACGCCAACAACAAATACTACAACTACTACTATTATACCTGATGACGGTAGTTGGAGTAATGGAATAATATCGTTATTTATATATGGTACAGGTATATATCGATTACATCTTATTAGAGGGGCTGGTACTCCAGGAGCAAGATTTTTTATTATAGCATCTACAGTGATAGGTGATGCAGGATCTAAAATGATAAATAATACCATAAACAATCCTTTTTATGTAAGAAACCATTTTATTAATTGGAAAGCTACATGGAGTGGTATAAATGCAGGTGAAGCAAGTGTCACTGTAGATGAGGATACTACAAGTAAGCTTTCAAATGCAATATCTAATAAATTTATAAGCGGATCTGATAGTTATTCTGATTTTATCCATACAACTTTTAACAGTATTTTTAAGGAATTAAAAACTATCTTAGAACCAGTCTCGGTTAATTACTCTAATGAAGTTTTAGCTAATCAAATTTATGATTTAAGTATTTTATTATTTATTTTAAGTTTAACAATAGTCATTTTAATAATATTTTTATTATTAAATACAATTTTGTATATAAATATGGATAGAATAATTAAAATATTCAACAATAAATTTATTAAGTGGTATTTATTGATAAATAAGAAATTTTTAAGTATTGAAATTTTTATTTTAGGTATTACTATTTTATACTTTATGCATAGTTTAATAACTGGTATTCGATTTATAGCTACCCACCCTATAATAATAAATAATTAAACCAATATTTTTCCCCTTCTACAATATACTTTGATAGTAGCATGTTCTTAATTACTAAATAAGAATTAAAAAAAAAACTATTATCATTTAATGTCTAATTATTTATTAACTTATAAAGATTAACATAAATAAATTAAAATTTAGCTAATAATCAAAATATAATTACAATTAACTCAATATAATCCACTATTATTAAATTTGATTATCTTTTCTTAACAAAATAACAAAACAGAAAAAGGAAAATAAAAGAATCCCTCTCTAAAAAAAAATTAATATAAAAAAAAAAAGAACAAAAATATGTATGCGAAAAATAAAAAAATTAATAAATAAATAAAAATAACAAAATGTTAATAAATTCAAATATCTCTTTTGTAAATTCTCCTTTAGAACAATTTGAAGTTACAAATTTAATTGGTATAAATGCTCCTATTTTAGGGTATTTAAATATCACTTTAACTAATTTAGGATTATATTCTATTTTAGTATTATTCCTTATTGTTGGATTACACTATGCTGGTAATAATGAAATAAAATTAGTACCAAGTAAATGGTCTATCGCTTTAGAAAGTTTATTTGCAAGTATTCATTCTATGGTTAGAGAACAATTAGGTAAAGAAGTATACTTACCTTTTATTTATTCAATCTTCTTCTTTATCTTAATAGCTAATTTAACTGGTAATATTCCTTATTCATTTACAATTACTACTTCTATAATGGTAAGTATTGGATTATCTTTCACTATCTTAATAGCAGTGACTATTTTAGGTTTAAGTATTCATAAATTACATTTCTTTTCATATTTTGTACCATCTGGAACACCTTTAGCTTTAGTTCCTTTATTAGTATTAATTGAATTAACTAGTTATTTAGCTAGAGCTTTCTCTTTAGGAATAAGATTATTTGCTAATATGGTTGCTGGTCATACTTTAATGAAAATTTTAGCTACTTTCTTATATCAAATGTTTAATACAAGTATCATTGTAGCTATTTTAACTTTAATTCCATTTACTTTATTCTTAGCTATTATGACTTTAGAATTAGCTGTTTCTGTAATTCAAGCTTATGTATTTACAATCTTAACTTGCTCTTATATTAAAGATGCTATCGAATTACATTAATTTAGTTGTAATTCCCCTTATATCTATGAAATTCAATTCTTTATTAAAAAACTAAGTATTATTATTAAAAATAATTCCTGTGTTATTCGAATTTGTAGGTAAAAATCTATTAAGATTTGGAAACTTTCTCCTAAAACAAAATATCGTAAGAGAAATCAAAGATATGAGTATCGTTAATTATAAATATGATTCAGAGGGTAGATACCAAGAATATATTATAGCTAATAATAAATTACATGGAGTTAGAGATACGTTAGAAGGAATGTACAACCTGCTAATGTTAAACTCTAAATTCGCTAATTTTGGCTATAAAAAAATTATAATTGTAAATGCTATCCAAGATGAAAATGAGTACTCTCTTCATCACAATGTGTCTATTGATAATAATACCTCCTTTGATAAGTATTTTAATAGCATCGAAGATGTATTAGATACTAGAAGCGAAGATGGTTACCTTATCGATGCTATTCCACTTCTTAGAATAAGAGTGTGGAGTTCAGATAATGTTCAAAATAAACACATTAAAATAACTAGAAATGCTAGAGTTATTATGAATCCTATGGATCAACAACAGAAAAGTAGAATTCATACTATATCACCCTTAAAAACCCAAACTAATAAAACTAAAGGCTTTCTTACTATGGACATAGAAACTATGTCTAATAATTCAACTCAATTACCAGTAGTTATTACACTTGCTAGCGCTCATTTAAATAAATATTTTATTATTAATGAAAATTTAGATAGTGACTTACTATTTACTAATTTCTTTAATCATTTAGTAGACAACTTTACTAATCAAAAAGCAATAACTATTTTTGTGCATAATCTAGGAGGTTTCGATGGTATTTTTATTTATAAATACCTTTCTAATCTTTACAACAGTGATGTGCTTAAAACTATTATTGATGAAAGTAATAAATTCATACTAATTTCTATTAAATTAAACGATTTAGAAATTACATTTAAAGATTCACTAAGAATATTTCCATGCTCTTTAAATGAGTTATGTCAAGTATTTAATGTACCAGGTAAAATATCATCTTATAACTTGGAATTTAATCATTTAGACTTACTTAAAGATAAAAATTCTCAATTATTCAAAGATTTCGTTGATTATGCTATGCAAGATTCACGCTCTTTATATGAAGCTCTTATTCAAGCTCAACTATTATATTTTAATAATTACGGAGTTGATATTACTTCAATTGTTTCTATTCCTTCTTTAGCGTTCAAAATATTTAGATTAAAATACTTAAAACATCATATTCCTATCTTATCACCTATTAACGATCATTTCATTAGAAACTCTTATTTTGGTGGAGCTACTGACATTTACGAATGTTATGCTAAAGATTTATATTATTATGATGTTAATTCTTTATATCCTTACGCGATGTGTAAACCTATGCCGTTAAATCTAATTAGATCATCTAGAAATCCCGTTAATTTTAATCTTAATAGTTTCTTTGGCTTTCTTGAAGTAGATATAGAGTGCCCTAATAACATGCTAAGACCTGTGTTACCCTATAAATTAAATGGTCAAACCATTTACCCTACTGGTGTTTTCACGGGCACTTATTTCAGCGAAGAGTTGAAAGCAGTACTACCTCTAGGTTATAAGATATTAAAAGTACATAATATTAAAGAGTTTTCTAAAGCTAATTTATTTAATGAATACATTGAAGAAATGTATAACATTAAAATGAATAGCAAAGGTGCTGAAAGATGGATTAGTAAACTATTGCAAAATAGTTTATATGGCTTATTCGGTAGAAAGAAAGAATTAATTGAAACTATTACTATTAATAAATCGGAATTACCAGTTTACGTTTCTACCTCTATCATTAAAAATATTATACCACTTAAAAACGACAAATGTATTTTGTTATTAGTTAAAAATATTAGCAATAATTTAATTAAAGAACTGAATTTAACTTTTAATGTTAATATTAGTTCCTTTGATAGAGTTATTAAATCTAATGTCGCTATTGCTAGTGCTATTACTAGTTATGCTAGAATTCACATGATTCCTTTCAAAGTTGACCCTGCTACTAAGTACACGGACACTGACTCTATTTTTACTACTAAAAAATTAGATGATAGTTTAATCGGTAAAGAATTAGGTTTAATGAAAGATGAATTAGATGGGGATACTATCAAAGAAGCATATTTTTTAGGTATTAAACAATATGGCTTTTGGTATAATAAAGATAATGTTAGAATTGAAAAATCTGTTTGGGCTGGTATAACTAGAAATTCTTTAAATTTTAATGAAATTAAAGAGCTTATTAATGGTAAAATATTAGTAAAACATATCAGTGCAAGATTTTTTAAATCAATTATTAGTCTTAATATTGTCATTAAATCTATAGATATTAAAATAGCTTTTAAACCTCATAAAGTTTTAAAAAATAATATCTATAAACCTTTAAGCATCAATAGATTAAGATATAAACAATCACCTCTTAATAAATTTAAATATTACATTACTAAATATTTAAAAATATTTTTTATTAAACTAAAATGCATGTAAATGTATTTTAATCGTCAGGAAACTGATAAAGGAGTAGAAGCTCATAGGGAATTCCCGTGTCTATCAAACAATTGGTTAAAGACTCCTATTAGATAATCTTTATTATACCTTTATTAATAAATTAAAAGTTCATGTCCAACAAAATATTAGTTTTAGACCTATTAAAAATAATGTAGCTATTGCTAGTGCTATTACTGCTTATGCTAGAATTCATAAGATTCCATTCAAAGTTGATCTTAATACTAAATATACTGATACGGATTCTATTTTTACTACTAAAAAATTAGATGATAGTTTAATCGGTACAGAATTAGGTTTAATTCTTTTAGTTCAAATTATTTAACAATATTAAGAGTTCAAGTACTTCCAAATTAAAAAATAGATTAATCTACTCAATCTATCCAAATAGAGGTATAGCTATTATTATAAAGAGTATCTCTTATAAGGGGAAAATAGGGATTAAGAATGAGTTCTTCTAGTTTTAGATATAAAGATTGGTGCAATCATAGCTAATAATAAGATAAAACTAGTAATGATTAACCAAGAAGCTCCATAAGTATAAAGACCATGTCCAATCGCTTGAATTTGTAAGAAAGGAGTTAAAGCCGTATCAGCAATAACCGGATTAAAAGCAGTATTCACCCAATCATTAATAGAAATTTCATAATTTAAAATAAAACCATTAAATTTAAATAATAAATCTAAAACAGTATTAGATACATTATTAAAACTGAAAGGAATAATAGTGTATATTTCATATATAAATAAAGAACCTATAGATAATGCTAAAGGTAAATTTTTAGTATATTGAGAACCAGTTTCTAAAATATCAGTTAATTTAATATTAATCATCATAATAACAAAAAGGAATAAAACAGCAATAGCACCTACATATACAATAATATAAGAAATACCAATAAATCCTATACCTAATAAAATTAAATATCCCGCAGCATTAACAAAAACTGAAATTAAAAAAATAACAGCTATCACTGGATTTTTAGAAGTAATAACTAATACACTTGAAAATAGTGCAGCAAAAGCTAATAAATCAATTAAGAAATGTTTCATATAAAATAGATTATAAATTAATTTACCTACGTACATAACGTTCATTTAATTATATTTAAATTGACGAGAGGTGTAAACAAGATATAAAAATATCAAGTAGGTTAAACCTAGAATAATTATAAAGTCATCAGTGACCAATTAAAAAACAAAAATAATTAAATATCATTAACAATTAAAAATTAATGGACTCTTTTAAACTTAAAAAATAAGGGGAGTATAAATTAAAAAAATTTATGTCCAATAGTAACTGTAAAACTAAAGGATCCTCTTTTGTTTTTTTGAGTTAATCTAGCTGTAGTATTATAATTGGCTTTAATTCTAGCTAAACTTCCATATTGAATTTTTTTAACAGTTCTTCTAGGTACAATTTTACCTTTCATTAATCTACCTCCTAAATTAATATTAACCCCTGTTAATACCGTAGCAAATTTAGAATATTTATTTTGATTACTTCTAAAAAATATTTTATTAGATTGATATTTAAAAAATCTTCCAATAATTCTACTAAAAGAATTTCTTCTAGAAAGTCCTAATTTACCTAAAATATTTACTAAAATTTGACTATTATTACTTACGGAATATAATTGAGTTAATTCTAATTGTACCGGTTTTTTAAAATATTTACTTAATTTTAAAGATAAACCTTGTAATTTATTAAGATTTAATTCTAAAAAATTTTTATTAGTTAGTTTATTATTTATAACAAAATAAAATAAATTAATAACTACATTTTTAGGAGAAACATAGTAATTAGGAGTACTAATGACACTAGACATTTCAAAGAAAGAATATTCTAATATTTTATATACATTTTTATTTAAGATTTTAGTATTTAAAGTTTTAGAATTAAATTCATATAAAGTATTTTTATTTTGAGCTAATTCTATATCTAATGTTGTAAATGTTTTTAAATATTTTTGAATTTCAGTTTTCATAGGTTTTTCTTGACCTTTTTGTGGGACAAATCTTAACATATCTACTTTATCATAGTAACTAGATTTTTTTTGAGGTTCTTTGATTTCTTGAATCATTTTTTTTGATTCGATGATCATATTTTCTTTTGATTGGTTTAATTCTCTAGCATATTTACCTATTTCTTGGAATCTACTGATTTCTATTACTTTTTTTTTTAAATTAGGTGTTTTTTGAATTAGATCTATACTAGAATATTGATTATTTATGGGTAAAAAAGATTTATTTGTATTCATTTTTGTTTTATTTGTTTAATTATTTGGTTTTGATTACTTTTCATCACTAGGCTATATAATATATAGCTACTTTACTTTACCATTATAGTCATGATAATATACAATACGTTTTACCCACTTTTACAGTGGAGATTATAATGTTTAATATAAAGAATAACTCTTATATTTGAAAAGTAAAGCTTTAAGCTAATAAAGTTAAAAGGTAAGAATATGATATTAAGTAAAACAGTATCCATACTCCTATCTCCTCTAAAGGTAGGATAGAAGTCATCGAGTCTAGGATATCGGGAATAGTCAATAAAAATAATTCTTAATTAGCTTTAAATTGTAAAATATAATAAAACTATTAATATAAAGGATAAGTCTGTAGTCTCTTATACAAATTAAATAGATAGTATTAAGGGGAGTATTAAATAAATATTTATAAGCTTAATATTAAAAATATTCGTAATATGAGTAAATTTTAATATTAAATGAATAAATATTTATTTATTAAGCTGCATCTATCCATGCTAAATAATCTTGAATAGATACTGCTTCTATAGCAATTGGCATAAATCCATGGTATACTCCACAGATTTCAGAACATTGACCGTAGAAAGTACCAGTTCTTTCTGCTAACATAGAAGTTTGATTTAATCTACCTGGAACAGCATCAATTTTTAGACCTAAAGAAGGTACCGCAAATGAATGGATAACATCAGCACCAGTTACAATTAATCTAATATGAGTATCAGTAGGTATAATTACTTTATTATCTACATCTAATAATCTAAATTGACCTAATTCTAAATCAGAGTCAGGGATCATATATGAATCAAATTCTATAGATTCACCACTCACATTTATATAATCACTATATTCATAAGACCAATACCATTGGTGACCTACTACTTTAATAGTTACTGTAGGTGAGATAACTTCATCTAATAAATATAATAATCTAAATGAAGGGAAAGCAATAGCTATTAAAATGAAAGCTGGAGTAATAGTCCATATTAATTCAATTAATGTACCGTGATTTAAATATTTATGTACAATAGGTGAATTATTAGAATTAAAATAATAGATAATAGAACCTAATACCCAAAATACACCTACACAAATTACCACTAAATAGAAAAAGATAGTATTGTGTAATTCTACTATCCCTGTGAATCCTGGAGCAGCACTATCTTGGAAACCTATTTGCCAAGGTTGTGGAGCATCGTTATATATAGTATTAAAAATTGAAAAGAATTTTAACATGATTTATTTATATTTTATTTTTTATTAAAAATATTTTTTTTAACTTAGTATACTGTTTCCTCTTACTATTTATTTATTTAATTTTTTTTTAGTAAAGAGCTAAATACCTTGTCTCTATGACAATCATGATTTATCATCATTGCTTAATTATTTTACCCAAAAGTAAATAAATTAAAGGTATCCTAAGTTATATCTTATAAGAGAATTAAATATTTTACTGAGTAAAATAATAAAAAAATAAAGGAGAATTGAACTCATTAATATATCAACTCTTGCGGATAAATATATTCTTAAACCATTAAGAAACCTTATTTTGTTTTTTTGCTTTTTGTTTTGTTATTTTTTTTTAAATAAAGCATCTTAATGGATTTGAACCATTATTTAAAATTTCGAAGATTTCTGTTTTAACCATTAAACTAAAGATGCCATTAAAACTATCTCGCAAAACAAAAATGAAATAATTATTTATACGAGTAAAGAGACTTGAACTCTTAAAATAATGAAAACCTAAGATTCACTCGGCTACCAATTTCGACATACTCGCTCTACCTCCATTTAAGAAAGATATAACCCGCCAACCTCCGCCTACTTACTCCAGCCCTCTAGAGTAGTGTAGGAAAAGATATAAAAAAGGAAAATAGTATTATAAATGATATGATATTAAAAATAAGGGGTGGGGGATTCGAACTCCCGGTCAATAATGTGTAAGATTACTGCTTTAACCAACTAAGCTAACCCCTTTATTATTTGATATAAGGGGGTTACAAATGATTTATTATACAGCTGCACTTTCCAGTACAGCTACCTTGCTATGACTTTTGAGATGTTACCTCAATGAATTAACTAAAGCCAATAAGCTTAACCTAGCTGTTTTAAAAGACTAAAAAAACTAAAGTCGTAAACTAAACTAAGAAAAAAACTTATCTACCTCCAGTTTCCTCCACTAAAGGCTTCTTCCCAGCGACAGACAGTTAGTTCATCACGAAATTAGCTTCACCGTTGCGCTACTTATCAACGATTACTCGAAATTCCTTCTTCATGCCTCCGAATTTCAGGAGACAATCCGTCTAATATTAATATGAATTACTTTTTTTAATGATTAGCTCCACTTCTTGGTGGAAGTATTGCGTCACTTTGTAAAAGTATTTGTGGCACGTCTATAGCCCAGAACATGAGGGCCATAACGACTTGTCTTAGCCCCCGCTGAATCTCTATCAGATTCATTAGTTATTAAGAATAAATTAATAACAGGGATTTCGTTCGTTAGTGGAATTAACCTAATGTTTAACAACACGAACTGAAGACAGCCATGCAACACCTGTACTTAAGTACTTTAAAAGATTTAAAATACTCCTTAAAAAAGTTTGTATACAAGTTCTGGTAAGGTTGTACGCGGATTATCGTATTAAATAACATGCTTCACTCCGTTTGCTTCGAGACCGACTAATTTTTTTGTTTTCTACTTTGCAGTAGTACTCACAAGGCGGAATGGTTATCGTGTTAACTTCGCCTCTAGTTTTAATTAAACTAATGACTACCATTCATCGTTTACAGAAAGGAGTACCGGGGTATCTAATCCTATTTCTTACCCTAACCTTCGTTTCTCAGCGTCAATCATTAATGGAAAGTGGCCTTCGCCCTGAGTATTCTGCTTAGGATCTAAAGATATCAGCCCTCCTCTAAGCGTTATACACTATAACCTCTTTTTGATTCTAGCTTCCAATTAGACTACTTTATTTGTTTATTCATAGTCTTATGAAAACCGCCTACAAACCCTTTACGCCTGTTTAAGATGATTAACGTTTGCGTCTCTGGTCTTACCGAGTCTTCTGGCACCAGATTTGGACGACACTATTAGTAAGGTATTATCATTATTTTCCCTTACGACATCATGAGTTTGAAGAAACTCTATGATTTCAGTTAGCTAGTTCACTCTTGCGAGCATTGACTAATATTCTTGACTGCTGGTAGTGTTATACTACTTGGGAGATCTCATTCCCAATGTGGCCAGAGGTTCTTTCAAACTTGACTTTCGATCGTCGGCTTGGTAGGCCTTTACCCTACCAACTACCTAATCAAATTAAATAGAATCCTATAGCAGAAGTATCTCCTTTATTTATATTATATATCTCCTATTTATGAAGACTATAGGGTATCTTATTTAACATACTCACCTCTACACCTTATTTTCTAATATTACTATTAATAATATGTCGAAAACAACGATTTGCATGTCTTAAACTACTGAAAAACGTTCAATCGGAACCAAAATTAAATTCTTGCTTATTATTAAACTTTCTCTTATAAAGGAGAAAGTTGTATTTTATGTGCTTAACGCAATGTTTACTATCTCTTTTATTTTTAAAAATAAACATACTTTTTTAATTTAAATTTTTAATTTAATTTAATTATATTATATATTATTTTTTATTTTGTTTTGTTTTTTAATTTAATAATAAAAATGATTCCTCATTTTTTTTTGTTTTTTTTTTTTTTTTTTTTTTTCAAACTCTAAAAAGAATAGTAATAAAAATATTAATTATTAAAAATAAAATTAAAAAATTAATGCAAATAATAATAAATCCTTATAAAATAACCAGGTAAAAAGAATTATGATATCTAATATGAATAATTTTATGATTACTTATGTCTTATAACGTAAATGATGGAAATTTAAATATAAATATATAAATACCTAACAAACAAAAAAAAAAAACAAAGAATAAACATGCAATACCGTCCACTCCTCTTATACCCTCTCCTCTCCTCTCCTCGTAGAGGGTAGGGGAGAGGGTAGGGGAGAGGGTAGGGTATAGGGCAGATGAGGGTAATAAATTATGAGGGGTAAAGGAGGTAACTTTACTTATATTAATAAATATAATCTTCTTTACCCTTACTAAATTTACCACCCTCCTCTCCTCTCCTCGTAGAGGGGAGAGGGCAGAGGAGGGATGGTAAATTCAGTGATAAAAATAATATTTTTATTTATTTATTTTAGTTTTTTTTACAATTATACCATTACCCCTTTTTTATTTATTAAAGTAGTAATCTAATATTTGAGTTAAGTTATCAATAAAAAACTGTAAATAATAGTAAGAATACACATCCGATATGAATAATAATAAAAAAGAAACTATTATTAAAAAAGATGAACTTTTTTTTAAAAGTTTCAATGATCTAATATATGCATTTACTATTATTTTTGGGAAAATTTTTAATAAAAAGGATTCCATTAATTCAAAATTTAATTTTGTTATTATAAAATTATATATAATGATTAAATGAAACATTAAGCTTAATTTATTAAAGACTTGGATTAGATTAATTAAATCTAATGCATTATTCCCAGTACTGTTAAAAATAGAATCTAAAATACCACTAATATTAAAAATAAAATTATTATTTAAAAATTCGGTACTTACTTTAGAGGCTACATTTTTAACAGTTACAGCTGCTCCTCCTAATAAAACTCCGCTTGCTAAAACTGCGGCTTTACCTGCCGTATTAGGAACACTCTGAGCTACTTTACCAGATACGACTAAAGCTGTAGTAATAATCGTAGTATCACCAGTTTTTGTTATAACATGATTAAAAGTATTATGAGTAGGACTATTATGAGTATAACTAGAACTATTGTCTGTAACAGAATGAATTAATGAAAATTCAGGAATATCTAAATAATATTCTAACATCAAAGCTCCTAGTTTTAACATAAAGACTAAACTATAAACTAAAATCACAAATTCAAACAAATTAAAATTATTTACTAAGTATTTAAAATTTGAGGAGTATTGATATAAATAAATTCCTATTAAAAACCACAATACAAATAAAATTATTTTATTTAAAAATAATAGCTGTGTATCACTTAAATAAAATAGAATATCTATACTACTATAGATAGAAGATAGCCAAGAATTCATTACCTGTAGAACTTTAAATTAAAAAATACCGGGTATTTTTTAATTTTCTAAACTATCTTCGGGACTTTTTAGCTCTTTTTAAACTAGAGTTTATGAGACTAAACATCTAATTTGTTATTAAATTTTTAATTTAATTTTATTTTTATTTTTAATTTAATTTTTTTTTTTTTTATTTATTTATTTTGTTATTTTTATTTTTTATTTTGTTTTTTTTATTTTGTTTTTGTTTTTTATTACTTCTTTTATATCTTTGTTTTTTTACTAAATTTTATTTTTTTATTTTGTTTTTGTTTTTTACTAAATTTAATTTTTTTTTTCAACTGAAAAAATATGTATAAAAAGTTTTTTTTGTTTTTGTTTTTTTGTTAACATTCATTTAAATAGATATTATATAAAGCGAGGTAATATTATTTTTTTGTTTTTGTTTTTTTGTTTTTTTTTATATTTAAAATATATAAAGTAAAGATAATACTATGTTAAATAAAAAAGTTAATAATTAACATAAAATCTAAGTATGTAAAGGTAAAGTTAATCTATTTAGAGTTATTTTCTGATAATGATATTATATTATTTATAAAAGATAGTTTTTTTTTTAGTCATTCCCTATTACCAGAGGGGTGGAAGGATCTAGATTATTTCATTTATTAAGCTGAAAAAAAGAATTGAACTTTTATTTTACCGTCATGAATGGTAGGTTTTAACCTTTAAACTATTTCAGCGAGAGATTTAAAATAGAGAAGTAAGTAAGCATAAGGGGGTTAGATAATAGTAAGAGTAGTTTTGTTTTTACTATTTAAATTAGCCTGTAAGCAATAATAGTGACTGAATTTTCTATAAAGATTCATAAGTATAAATAGGTCATTCTATGACACCTCTTTTTATATAAAGAAAACATACTAAAGTGTTAGAACTATTATATAAAATAAAATAAACTAAATATGTCAATTTACTATATTTTGATAAAGAAATATGTTATCTTTATTTACACCACAAATTTCTTTGTTTTAATTATAATTAAACATACTTATAACCTTACTAAATTATGAATGATGTTTTCATAATCCCAGTTTTAATTATCTTAACTCTCTATCCTACTCCTACCCTCTCCTCTACGTAGATAGAGGGTATGGCAAAGGTAGGCGAAACTTATTATATATATTATATTATATTTATTTATTAAGTTAAAGGGTAAAATCAGAGACTTGAACTCTGAACAGCGTCGCCACAAGACGTTATTTTGCCAATTAAACTAATATTACCTCTTTTATATCTTTTTTTGTTCTTATATATTTTTTCTCCTTATTTATTATTTATTTATTATTTTATTTATTTTTATAATAAATATTATTTATTAGAAACAGATAAATTAAACCTCCTATATTAAATTTATATTAAGTTATTATAAAGAATATATAGTAAATAGTTTAGTCTCCTTTATTTGATCGAAAAAGTATAAGACTTTAAATCAAAGTACTCCTTAAATCAGCTCCTTACTTCCTCTTATAAAAAGTATAAATCCTAATATAAAAAACAAGAAATAAAAGAGTATATATTATTCAATTAAAAATACCAAAAATAACGGTAGATGACAAATTGGCTCGTCGCTCCTTTTGGGTAGGAGATATATAGCGTGTTCGAATCGCGCCTACCGTATATCTCAAAATTTAATCTATCTTACTTTAATTTAAGTAAGATCGAGGTGTCATGGCAGAGTGGTTATTGCGGAGTACTGTTAATACTTTTTATCAGAGGTTCAATTCCTCTTGACGCCTATAAAATAAAACTGAATACCTCGCCAACCTCGTGGAGGGTAAAATATATTTATGCTAATTTAGAATTTTGTAATTATTTTAATCATTAAAAGAAGTAATAAAATTTAATTAATAAAAAAAAAATATAATACAAGGTCTCTAAAAAAAATAGGTATAACGAACATGTTGAAATTGGTAAACAATCTCCTCTTAAGCAGGAGTGGAAGTAATTCCTTAAGAGTTCGAGTCTCTTTGTTCGTAGTTTTCCTAGACAGTGTTCCAATTTAAACTCAGCGATATAGTGTAATGGTGTGCACGACAGTTTCATGGCCTGTTAGATTGGGTTCGATTCCTTTACTCGCTAATATAAAAATAAAAATAAAAAAAAAACAAAATAAAGGATATATAATCCTCCACTAAAACATATTATAATCAATCAATTAAGGTCTTTTAGTATAATGGTTCGTACGGCTCCCCTTCAAGAAGCAAGTATCAGTTCAATTCTGATAAAGATCAAAAAAAAACAAAATAAATTAAATAAAATAAAAATAAAATTAAATTAAAAATTTAATAACAAATTAGATGTTTAGTCTCATAAACTCTAGTTTAAAAAGAGCTAAAAAGTCCCGAAGATAGTTTAGAAAATTAAAAAATACCCGGTATTTTTTAATTTAAAGTTCTACAGGTA